ATCGGGCTTGAACCGATGACTTACGCCTTACCATGGCGTTACTCTACCGCTGAGTTAAAAGGGCTATTAATCATTTCATGATGAATGCATGAGTCTACTACATATCCGGTATATATGTAGTAGCAAAATGAATCCACATAGAATATAATATTAATAATAATTTATCTAATTTACTGTTTGAGGACCAATTTTATTCCGATAATGTCAATTGGTCCTATTGACCCATTAATAGTTCGATTGAACTCTTCAAATTTATTATTAAAAAGGTGAGATCTGTACTCCATAATTGACAGGGATATACCTTCCATTGTTTGTCTACCTATTTATTAATAATTTATCTGAATTGACTAAATTAGTGAACCCACGTGGCTATTGAGATGACTCTCTTATTCGTTTGTCTGTCTATCACTCAGATCCACACATAGGATTGTCTCTATCTGAGATAGAGATCGGCATCTCCGATATTTTATAAAAACACATAACCTATTTTATTAAATTGTGCCTATTCTGCTCTGTCCTATGTCAGCAAATATTGTCTAGGACTCTTCTGCTCGGTTTCCGACCCTATCCAATAGGGACCCTATCTAATAAGATTATGTAGTTTGTGTTCTTCATTATGAATAATTTTTATCTGTAAACATGCGCACTCTATCATACGTGTTGGTCCAGAGGACCAAATATTGCTACGGGTTCCACGAGCGAATCTCCACTTTGAATAAATGAGTACTCGGTTCAACAATAAAGGGGGATATGGTTCTCGTCCAGAACAAATATCAATTTCGTAATATGGTGATATAGAGGAGGGGGATATTGTAAGCAATATTATAAGAGGCATTTACTCAATATTTTTATTTTCGATCGTTGTTCCATCTTTTGGTTCAAAATAATAGTTGTTATATCCGTAGCAATACCCCAAGAATTTTGGGGCTTAAACTAAGCGCTTTTTATCTTTATCAGTATCTAAAAGCAAAGCCTTTTTTGAGGCTTTATGTACTAGAGAAGTTTACGAACAATACAAGAAGAATATGAAACCACTAACATAAAGAAAACTAATAGATTTAGTGGTGTCATAGTCTTGACAATTTCCTAAGGATTTGAATATTATAACAATAAGTGGGCCCCTATCGTCTAGTGGCCCAGGACATCTCTCTTTCAAGGAGGCAACGGGGATTCGATTTCCCCTAGGGGTACTATACTAGGAAAGAAAGTCATTAGAATACTCATTAGGTCTCCTAATGACTTTCCATTTCTTGTTCCTGGGTCGATGCCCGAGTGGCTAATGGGGACGGACTGTAAATCCGTTGGCAATATGCCTACGCTGGTTCAAATCCAGCTCGGCCCAAGACCAACTTGATTGAATAGATTGATATTCATAATCAATCGATTATTTCGATGAAAAGGTAATTGGTTCTTGAATCCCCGATATATAAAAAATCGAAACGAACAGATACTTTCAGTAAATTTGAAAGAGAAAGGTCAAATCTTTTATCGACCCAGCAGTACTTAATTAGTACTGAATATTAAGTCAACTGTACCTAGTTGGGATTGTAGTTCAATTGGTTAGAGTACCGCCCTGTCAAGACGGAAGTTGCGGGTTCGAGCCCCGTCAGTCCCGGTCCAATAAATTGATCAATTCTTCGCTCGATCCCCACCCCATTAGAAGAGCAAAAAAGGGAAATCGGGTAGACCAGGATAGATCTACTGGTGATTCTATCACCATTTCGATGATATTATCGAATTATCATAGTGGATCCGCACTAAATTTTATTCTTTCCTTGAGAAAGAAAAAAAGGTTTCGTATAATTAACGAATGTTATATAAACACATTCGTAATTGTACGAATAGATCTTCGTAGGAAGATCGATTTGTGTTAGGAAGGATAACACAGGAGGAGTCTCCTTCTAAGTCAGAATACCGCGTAGATCTCTACGGATCATTCTAAATGATTTCCAGATACTGTTACATCTATCTCATGTTCTTCCCCAGAAGTGAAATATTGGTACTATTTCAGATGTGCTAGTACGCCGTTGAACGGTATTCTCATAATCAAAAAGATTACGATCAATTATCACATGAGGATTGGATGATGTTTGGGCTGAACTGATTATCCAAACAGTTCAGCTCATTCCAGGGTCATGGGCAATCCTTCGAATAATTTGAACTATCTTTTTAGTTCTCGGTGAACATTACAAGGCGAATCAGGGGGATTTCAGTAGGGGAATCTTTCCAGCTTTTTTTAGCTGCAGTTACCTCGACCCCTTTTGCGATTTGTCATGTAGAATCATGATGCAAATGCAAGCTTGGGTATCTTGCTCACCTGAATCAAGAGAATTAATTCTCTTGTCCTTTTTTTCGATCAATAGAATCGATTAATGGATAGTAATATCCCTATTGGGACTATTCCTTGCCTTCATTAGAAGGTAAGTTTAAAATAATAAATCAATCAGTAGATATAATCTACTCAGAGCAATCTTTATCATACTTATCTGCCCTGCCCCTCGAATAGGCAAATTCGGGTCGTCATCAACGTCTCAATATTCGATTGAGACGATTTATTTTATCAAACAACCATATTTATAATATTTGCATATCCAATGCTTGGCGATACTATTTTTTCGTTTATGTAAAACGTTGTAACTATATGAGTAACCCGATGGGATCGATTAGGAATCGAATTACTAGATCCGGTATGAATAAGAGATCATAGTATGTTATACTATTTCATTTCTATTGAAGAATTCATATCTATGAAGAATTAATAGGAATCCGTTAGATTCCGTTACTCAGATTGATCCTATTGATGGAATCTTATAATTGAAGGATTCAATCAATAAAAAAAAAAGATTCATCTATACTCTATGAGATCAAATCTCGAGTTATTGTAAAACGAAGGGAAAATCAATAATGGAAGTAAATATCCTCGCATTTATTGCTGTTGCATTGTTCATTTCAGTCCCTACTGCTTTTTTACTCATCATTTACGTAAAAACGGTGAGTCAAAGCAATTGATTTGTATTATCAATACAGTGATTACTGATGTCTAGATGAATTCTAGATCATCAGTAAAAAAAAGGGGGTAATAGGGGTCGTATTAAAGGTAGAGATTTATTTGGAAAAGAAGTAGTACGAAGGAAGAAGGAAACGAGAAACCTTCCTTTCCTTTCACTTTTTCTTTGTACTACTTCTTCTACATAGATCTTAGAAAAGTAAATCTGAATAGCACTTGTCCTATGGGGACATGAATGTAGGATGAGGACCTAGTAAAAAAAGCGATGCTAATCACAATACTATTAATATGCCCCTAGAAAAAGTAACTTTATGGGGGCAGAACATAGGTGGTGTGGTTCTGAACATAATCTACTCAAAAGTATTTTAGACGAATCTACGAATCGTAAAAATGTGAAATATCTTTCTATTTCTAACACAGTAAAAATATCATTTTATAGTATATAGTGAATTGGAAATCGTAAATAATTTCTATGGAAAAGGGATGTCTGGTTGGGACAGAGCAGCACGATATGCTTCATATGTCGTTGTTCCGAGAACAGACTCGTTTTAAATTTGATCAATTCGCAATTATTTAGATTAATTAAAACGTAAACTTTTTTATTTTGATTAATACTATGCTTAGTAGCATAAATTCCATATCTACTTCATACTTGATAAGTATCAAGTATTTTCGAAAATATGAGGGTAAAGGATGCATTCCTTTATCCATATCAAACATAAATAATTCCAGAAATCTTTGATTTTTATAATAATTATTGATCATTCAATTCAATATTATTAGATCATTATGAAACATACGATATTATAATCTATAATTTATTTGAATAGTCTCAAAAATGACTCAAGACTATTTAATTAGTTTAAATATTAGTTGTATTAAAGTCCACTTCTACCCCATACTACGAGTGAAAGAGAAAACGTAAAAACGACCATTAGAGCAGCCCAAGCGATACCTACTATATCCATACGAATCCCTCTATTATCAAGAATAATAATAATTATTGATTAATTATGATAATGGAACTAATCAGGATAGTGCAAAGTGTAAATCCTCCACCGAAAGAAATAATCGATAGTAGAGATTTATAAAATTAGTCTGTTGGAACTAGTTACTCTGTAAATGCCTATAGAGGCATGCATTTACAATAAAATTGAATCTTATCGTAAATATATTGGTAATTTAATCTGAAGACGCACAAGTTTACTCCAAAAGTTATGGAGTACAAATGCAAACTTTTGCATTTCTTTCACTTTTTTGTACCCTAAAAAGGCGACACCCGGATTTGAACTGGGGATGGGGGATTTGCAGTCCCCTGCCTTACCACTTGGCTATGTCGCCATCCCCAGATCCAATCTGGATCTGGATTTAGTATTTTGATCCCCCTGCTTTATCACTCAGTTATGTCATATAGGGGAATAGTGACAATTTAGGGGACTAGTTAAAATTCGAAGTTAGTTTTCTTATGTACAACTGCCAGCTGATTTACAACTTTTTTAAAGTTGCTTAAGTTGTAATGCGGAGAAAGATTCAATATTTCATATCATGTTTTACTTTTCATGATAGGATAGTGAATGCACATTTGTCAACCATAAAAGAAATAGAAATATAATTTATTATTTTAGAATTTAATTTGTTCTTTTCCCTTCATTCAATCATATCATTATAATGTGATAATGTATTTATTATTACATTTGATACATTTGAAAGTAATCCGCCCTGTTTTAATCTTTAAGGAAGATTTGATCCCGTTCTGCATTTTATGCGGAAGAAAAAAAAACACCTTTTATTTTTCTTATCTTTTTACTCATATCTGAATATGGGTAGAATTTGTACGGGATATAGTGAACAAAATAGACATGAAAATTTTTGTCGGATTTATTCTATTCGTATAGATCAATGAGGAATAAATAACGAAATAAACTTTTTATAGGAAACTGCCAATGCGATTAGATGAAAATAAGGGAATATTTACAATCCCCGAATTTGGTAAAATACAACTTGAAGGATTTTGTCGTTTCATCGATCAAGGCTTAATAGAAGAACTCGATAAGTTTTCGAAAATTGAGAGCCCGAATAAAAAAATAGAATTTAGGCTTTTTGGGAATGAATATAAATTAGCAGAACCCTTCATTAAAGAGAGAGATGCTGTATACCTGTCCCTTACATATCACTGTAAATTATATGTACCAGCACGATTGATTCACAGAGCTCGTGGAAAGATAAAGATACAGAACCAAATTGTATTTCTGGGAAATATTCCTTTGATGAATTCTAAAGGAACTTTTGTAGTAAATGGCAATTACAGAGTCGTGGTCAATCAAATATTAAGAAGTCCCGGTATTTATTACACTTGGGAGCGAAAACCGTCGGGAAACATTCTCTATGTCGGCACTATAATTTCAGATTGGGGAGGAAGATCAAAATTAGAGATCGATATAAGAAAACAAAGGATATGGGTTCGTATAAGCAGAAAGAAAAAAATACCTGTTATACTTCTATTGTTGGCTATGGGCCTGAATTTCAAAGAGATTTTGGACGATACTCGCTATAGGAATCTCAAAACATTTCTCCTTTCCGAAAATGGAACGAAGGAGTATGACCAATGCTGCAAGTGGAGCAATTTCGGGAAGGAAGATGCCATTTTGGCACTTTATAAGGATCTCTACATAAGTGACGATGACCCTCGAAAATACAATTTGGAATTTTCCGATTATTTATGTGAAGAATTGCAAAAAAATTTTTTCCGAACTAAATGTGTATTAGGAAAGATTGGTCGACGAAATCCGAACAAAAAACTGAATCTTGATATACCTGAGAACGAGATTTTTTCATTACCACATGATGTATTGGCTGCTGTGGATTACCCTATCAGAGTGCAATTTGGAACAGGTATACTCGATGATATAGATCACCTTCAAAATCGATATATTCGTTCTGTAGCAGATTTATTACAAGAGCAATTAGGATTAGCTGTATATCGTTTGAAAGAAGCAATTTCAAGAACTATATTATATGAATCAACCAATCCTAAAAGTTTATTAACTCCTAAAAAATTGGCAACTTTCATTTCATTAACAGACACTTTTCAAGATTTTTTTGGTTTACATCCTTTATCGCAATTTTTGGATCAAACTAATCCATTGGCAGAAATAGTTCATAGCCGAAAAGTAAGCTCTTTGGGCCCTGGAGGATTGACAAGCCGAACTGCTACTTTTCGTACACGGGATATTCATCCTAGTCATTATGGACGTATTTGTCCGATTACGACGTCCGAAGGAATAAATGTTGGACTTATTGCATCGTTATCTATTTATGCAACGCTTGGTCATTACGGCTCTTTACAAAGTCCATTTCATAGGATATCTGATAGATCGAAGGAAGAACATATGGTTTATCTATTACCGGGAGAAGATGAATACTATCGGATAGCTACAGGAAATTCTCTGGCATTAAATCAAGGGGTTCCAGAGGAACAATTTACTCCAGCTCGATTTCGACAAGAATTTATAGTTTTTGCATGGGACCAAATCCATTTCAGAAGTATTTTCCCTTACCAATATTTTTCCGTTGGAGTTTGCCTTATTCCTTTTCTCGAACATAATGATGCGAATCGTGCTTTAATGGGTTCTAATATGCAGCGTCAAGCAGTTCCACTTGTTCAACCTGAGAAGTGCATTGTCGGAACAGGATTGGAGGGTCAAGTAGCTCTAGATTCAGGAAGTATAGCTATAGCCAAGGAAGGGGGAAGAATCCAGTATAGTGATGCTATAAATATCACTATCACTTCATCTGTTGTTCGAGACACTATAGGAACAGAATTGATTCTATATCAACGTTCTAATAGTAATACTTGTATGCATCAAAAACCCCGAGTTTGTCAAGGAGAATATGTAAAGAGGGGACAAATTATAGCAGACAGCGCAGCTACAGTAGGGGGAGAACTTTCTCTGGGAAAAAATGTACTAGTGGCTTATATGCCATGGGAAGGATACAATTTTGAAGACGCAATACTTATTAGTGAACGTCTAGTATATGAAGATATTTTCACTTCTTTCCAGATCGTAAGATACGAAATTGGAGTTTATTTGACGAATCAGGGCCCTGAAATAATTACTAGAGAAATACCTCATTTAGATGCTCACTTACTCCGTCATTTGGACGAAAATGGCCTTGTAATGCTAGGATCTTGGATAGAAACAGGTGATGTTTTAGTGGGCAAATTAACGCTTGAAGCAGAAGAAGACTCACTATTAAATACTCCAGAAGGAAGATTATTGCAAGCTTTATTTGATATTAAGGCACCACCCACTGGAAAAGAAAATTGTTTTCGAGTCCCTAAAGGTGTAAGAGGCCGAGTTATCGATGTGAGATGTATCCAGGAAGAAGATAATTTCGGCGATATTGTGGAAAAAGTCCATGTATATATTTCACAAAAACGTAAAATACAAGTGGGTGATAAAGTAGCTGGAAGGCACGGTAATAAAGGTATTATTTCAAGAGTTTTGCCCAGACAAGATATGCCCTATTTACAGAATGGAACACCAGTGGATATGGTATTAAATCCATTAGGGGTACCTTCACGAATGAATGTAGGACAAATCTTTGAATGTTTGCTCGGTTTAGCAGGAAAACTAATGAACAAACATTATAGAATAACACCTTTTGACGAAAGGTACGAACGAGAAGCTTCTAGAAAACTAGTGTTTTCTGAACTTTATAAAGCTAGCGAGCAAACAGCTAACCCATGGTTATTTGAACCTGATCATCCTGGAAAACATAGATTAATTGATGGAAGAACAGGAGATATTTTTGAACAACCTGTTACAATAGGAATAGCTTATATATCGAAATTGTGTCATCAAGTTGATGACAAAATTCATGCACGTTCCAGTGGACCTTATACAATGGTTACACAACAACCTCTGAAAGGAAAATCCAAACAAGGAGGGCAACGAGTAGGAGAAATGGAAGTTTGGGCTCTAGAAGGTTTTGGTGTTGCTTATATTTTACACGAGATGCTTACTTTAAAATCTGACCATATGGATGCTCGTGAAAGAGTATTTGGTGCCATTCTCACTGGAGAGCCAATGCCTAAACCTAGCACTCCTACAGAATCTTTTCGATTACTTAGTCGAGAACTACGATCTTTAGCTCTAGAATTGAATCATACTATTCTATCTGAGAAAGACTTTCAGATAGATAGGAAGGAAGTTTGATCAAAATGAATTAAAATTTTTATTTTATGAGTGACCAGGATAAACATCAACAACTTCGAATTGGATTAGTTTCTCCCGAGCAGATTCTTGCTTGGTCTGAAAGAATTTTACCTAATGGAGAAAGAGTCGGAGAAGTGACTACAGACTATACTTTAGATTATAAAACTTATGAACCAGAAAGAGATGGATTATTTTGTGAAAAAATCTTTGGACCTAAAAAAAGGGGAGTTTGTGCTTGTGGAAAATCTCGAGTGATCGAGAATGAAAAGGAAGACCACAAATCCAATTTTTGTGCCCAATGTGGAGTTGAACTTGTTGTTGATTCTCGAATTCGAAGATATCAAATGGGATACATTAAACTGGCATGTCCAGTTGTTCATATTTGGTATTTCAAACGGCGTCCCAGTTATATTGCGGATCTATTAGATAAAACTCGTAAAGAATTAGAAGACCCAGTATACTGCGATGTGTGACTTGATCATAAGCTCCGATTATACAGATCCGTAGGAACTGTCATCCTATTCAAATTGGGATGCCCTTAGCTCTGACACGTCCCTCGGGAAGAGTAGCATGAAGCTCAGAATTAGAAGCATCGTGAAGAGATGTTGATAAAGAGGAATGAATCTAGGGTTAATATCTTGTATATTAAAATTGCTAATTGGACTTCGTAAAAACACTTCTTTTCTTACTATTAATAAGAATGGACTGAAAAATAAATTTTTCAGATTATCCTTGATTTATTCAAGATCAAAAAGAAGCTATGGTTATAGGAGTCTATTCATCGCACATATGCTTCAAATAGTATTGTAACCATCGAAGTAAAGCAGAAACCTACAGGATCAAATAGAACGAGATACAGACAAGTAAATCCCTTATGAGTTTCAAATGAATTGAAGGTCTTTCACAAAGAAATGTATCGTTCAAAAGGGAGGAGACTGCTCAAGAATTCCATATTTATGTCGTAATACGAATCGTAAACGAATATTAGAATTAACTTGGAACTTGAGCAAAGAGTAACTATTTAGTCTTTCTACAGAGCAATACCTAATCACTTTCGGTTTCGGTATAGTTACTTGAGCCGGATGAGAGGAAACTTTCATGTCCGATTCTGAGGGGGGGAAAAAAAATCCTAGAATAACCTATCCAAATGTTTATATTACTAGGTCCATGGCTAACAAGCCAACTTTATTGCGATTTCAGGGTTCACTTAAATATGAGCATCAATCCTGGCCAGAGATTATTGCTTATTATCTCTCTTGGGATTTTGGGCTATTTCAAGAGAGAGAAATAGCCACTGGGGGAAAAGCTATCAGAGACCAACTAGCGGGTCTGGATCTGCAAATTATTCTGGATCGTTCATATATGGAATGGAAGAGATTGGACGAAATAATATCTATACTATTTACGGGGACTACTAATGCCAAAAAGGATATAGTTTTTGATAAGGGATTAAAAAAGATGTATGATAAATTGAATGAGCAAGAACTTCAAAAACTTCGAAGAAGAAAGGATCTTTTGGTTAGACGCATGAGATTAGCTAAATATTTTATTCAAGCAAATATAGAACCACAATGGATGGTTTTATCCCTATTACCAGTTCTTCCTCCCGATCTGAGGCCAATGTTTCAATTAGATGAAGTTGGACTGATTAGTTCGGATCTCAATGAACTTTATCAAACAGTTATCCGTCGAAATAATCTTCTTATTCACCTTAGAAAAAATACTAATGTATTTGTAATGCCGGATTTATTGACTGATCAAAAGAGATTAGTCCAAGAAGCCGTAGATGCACTTCTTGATAACGGCATCGGCGGACAACCAGTGAGAGACAGTCACGATAGACCTTATAAATCGTTATCAGATTTCATCCAAGGCAAAGAAGGAAGATTTCGTGAAAATTTACTTGGAAAACGAGTTGATTATTCAGGTCGTTCTGTTATTGTGGTAGGTCCCCTTCTTTCATTGTATCAATGTGGATTACCCCGAGAAATCGCAGTAGAGCTTTTTCAAGCATTTTTAATTCGTGATCTAATTGAACGACAAATTGCTCCCAATCTAAGAGCAGCTAAAAGTATAATTCGAGATAGGGGACCCATTATATGGAACGTACTTAAACAAATTATGCAAAGACATCCCGTATTGTTAAATCGAGCGCCTACCTTACACAGATTAGGAATACAAGCATTTATACCTATTTTAATAGAAGAACGTGCTATTCGTTTACATCCATTGGTTTGTGCAGGATTTAATGCGGATTTTGACGGAGATCAGATGGCTGTCCACGTACCTCTATCGATGGAAGCTCAAGTAGAAGCTCGTTTACTTATGTTTTCTCATCTCAATCTTATCTCTCCAACTATAGGATATCCTATTTGCGTACCGACTCAAGATATGCTTCTCGGACTTTATAGATCAACTCTTCAAAAAAACCAAGGTATTTATGAAAATAGGTACCACCCAGATAACTCAAAAAAGAAGATCATTTCACCTTCGTTTTCTAGTTATGATGATGCACTCAGAGCTTATCAACAAAAACGAATTGATTTAGACAGTCCGTTATGGCTCCGGTGGGGGAGAGATATAGATATCCCTATTATAAATTCAGTAAACCGAGAAGTCCCTATCGAAGTTCAATATGAATCTTTGGGTACTTTCTACGAAATCCATCAACATTTTCGAATAAGAAAAGGTAGAATGGGAGAAATACTTAATAAATACATTCGAACAACCGTTGGTCGTACTCGTTTTAATCGAGAAATAGAAGAAGCCATAAAAGGTTTGTGGGCTTATGATATCCGACAAGAACTGTCACTATTCAGAATATAATATTATTAGAGATAAAGTAGAAATAGAGATCAAGTAGAAATAGAGATTAAGTAGAAATAGAGATAAAGGAAGCCTTCCGGCTTGAACCCATTGCTGAATCCTGCTACCCCAAATGGGAGGTTTTTTTCTTATGGCAGAACCTAATTTTTTCGAAGTGCTCTTTCCCTTTGAAGTGCCCTTTTATAATAAAGTGATGGATAAAACTGCTATGAAGCAACTTATTAGCAGATTCGTAAATCAATTTGGAATGACATATACATCCCATATATTAGATCAACTGAAGACTTCAGGTTTCCAGCAAGCTACTGATGCAGCTATTTCATTAGGAATTGATGATCTTTTAACAACACCATCTAAAACATGGCTTATCCAAGATGCGCAGCGACAAGGTTTTGCTTCGGAAAAACATCATGATTATGGGAATGTACATGCAGTGGAAAAATTACGTCAATTGATCGAAATATGGCATGCTACCAGTGAATATTTGAGACGAGAAATGAATCCGAATTTTAGGATGACTGACCCTTTTAATCCAGTACATATGATGTCCTTCTCGGGAGCTAGAGGAAGTACATCTCAGGTTCACCAATTAGTAGGTATGAGAGGATTAATGTCAGACCCTCAAGGAAAAATTGTTGATCTACCCATTCAAGGAAATTTTCGTGAAGGACTCTCTTTAACGGAATATATTATTTCCTGTTATGGTGCTCGTAAAGGAGTTGTGGATACTTCTATACGAACAGCAGATGCTGGATACCTCACACGTAGACTTGTTGAAGTAGTACAACACATCGTTGTGCGTAAAGCAGATTGTGGCACTATCCAAGGCCTTTTTGTAAGTTTCATTCAAGGTCGAGAAAGAATAAAAAATCAAATTGTTCTACAAACACAAACACTAATTGGTCGTGTGTTAGCAGACGATATATATATAAATGGGAGATGCATTGCCACGCGCAATCAAGATATTGGGATTAAACTTGCCAATCAATTACGAAACCTCCAAACACAACCAATATATATACGAACCCCTTTTACTTGCAAAAGTATATCTTGGATTTGTCAATTATGTTATGGTCGGAGTACTACTCATAGCAACTTAATCGAATTAGGAGAAGCAGTCGGCATTATTGCAGGCCAATCAATTGGAGAACCAGGGACTCAACTAACATTAAGGACTTTTCATACTGGTGGGGTATTTACAGGTGATATTGCAGAACATATACGAGCCCCTTTCACTGGAAAAATTGAATTCAATGAAAATTTGGTTTTTCCTACACGTACACGTCATGGACATCCTGCTTATATATGTCATAATAGTTTATGCGTGACTATTGATAGTCAAGATAAAGTAGAAAACTTAACCATTCCACCAGAAAGTTTGCTTTTCATTCAGAATCATCAACTCGTGGAATCGGAACAAGTTATTGCTGAGGTTCGTGCTAAAACATCGCCCTTCAAAGAAAAAGTGGAGAAACATATATATTCTGACCTAACAGGAGAAATGCACCGGAGTATCCCTATGTCTAATTTTATATTAAAGACAACTCATTTATGGGTATTATCGGGAGGTATGTACGAATCCGTTGTAGTACCTTTTTCTTCATTTTATAAAGATCAAGATCAAGTGGATATTACACCACTTCTTCTTGACAAACATCAATCACTTTCGAATTATTCAGTGGATCAAGTGAAACACGAATCAGTTGACTCAAACTTTTCAAAAAAAGAAAAAAAAAAAAACTTCAGTTATTCCGAAACTGATCGGACCATATCTAACGAAGATCAGAACTCTATTTATTCCACCATTCTTTATGAAAATCCCAATATGACGGGAAAAAAAGAAACAAATCGACTCATCGTACCCTTATGGTGTGATAAAGAATGGGTAAAGCGAAGAATCCCTTGTCCTGATTTGATTCTTAGAATACCCAGAAAAGGTATTCTACAGAGAAATCAGATTTTTGCTCTTTTGAATGACCCTCGAATTGATAATTCAAGAATAAAATATGGGGAGATCATCAGGGGTGATTCAATTGAAAAAAATTTGATTTCTCTTGAAAATCCATTAGCCGGAGGATTAAAACCAAAAATAAAAGAGGCTTATGCTTCTCTTATTTCAGTAAGAACAAATAAGATCATTATCAATATGATTCAAATTAGCTTGATGAAATACCCCTTTTTGAATATGGCAAAAGGGAAAAATACAGCAAGTTATAATTTTATGTCTCATAACAAATTAGAGCAAACCAATCCTTTTTCTTCCAATGATAAAAGTCCCTTACTTAGTAAGGGGATTATTCGTTCATTACCTAATGAGAATAAAAAAGGTGAATCTTTTATGGTTCTTTCCCCTTCTGATTTTTTGCAAATTGGTGTATTTAATGATTCAAAAAGTTTCAATACAGTAAAAAAATTAATTCGGAAGGATCCAATTAGACAAATCATTGAATTGTCAGGTCTCTTGGGTCACTTACATAGTATTGCTAACCGTTTCCCATGCTACCATTTCACAACTTCTAATAAAGTCTTACTAAGTAAACGTTCAATTTCTGACATTTATTCGAATACTTTCCAAGTACCTAAATGCTATTTTATGGATGAAAAGACGGAAATTTATAAATTCGATTCATGCATGAATATTATTTCCAATTTATTCAATTTTAATTTGTACTCCTCCTTATCCAATTTTTGTGAAAAAACATTTCCAGTAGTTAGCCCTGGACAATTTATTTGTGAAAGTGTATGGATATCCGAAGATGAACCACTCCACGCATCTGGTCAAATTATAGCCGTTCATGAGGAATCTTTAGTCATTAGATTCGCTAAACCCTATTTGGGTACTCGAGGAGCAACTCTTCATGGTAATTATGGAAAAATTCTTTACGAAGGAGATACATTGATAACTCTGTTATACGAAAGATTAAAATCCGATGATATAATTCAAGGTCTTCCTAAAGTTGAACAATTGTCAGAAGCCCGTTCGACTACTTCAATATCAAAAAATCGGAAAAAAAATTTTCAAAAATTGAATAAACACCTGGCAAGATCTCTTGGAAACTTTTGGGGGTCATTCATCAGTGTTAGGATAAGTATGGAGCATAGTCAGATTCAGTTGGTCAATCAAATTCAAAGGGTTTACCGATCCCAGGGGGTACAAATTTCTGATAAACATATAGAAATTATTGTACGCCAAATGACATCAAAAGTTTTAATTGTAGATGTGGACAATTCAGAAAATGGAAATTTGGAAAATGGATTGGGTAATGTTTTTTTACCTGGGGAACTCGTTGGATTATCACGAGCACAAAGAATGGATCGTGCTCTAGAAAAAGCAATCAACTATCGAACAATTTTATTGGGAATAACAAAGGCATCTCTGAATACTCAAAGTTTTCTATCAGAAGCGAGTTTCCAGGAAACTGCTCGGGTCCTAGCTAAATCTGCTCTTCGAGGTCGTATTGATTGGTTGAAAGGCTTGAAGGAAAATGTTATTCTTGGGGGGATGATACCTGTCGGTACTGGATTCAACCGTTTGGGAAAACGGAACGAAATGGATCCGAGAATGGGGAATAAAAATCTATTTAGCAACAAAGTGAAAGATATTTTATCTCATCATCAATATAAAAAAGTCTCTGTTTTGTCCGTTAAGCAAAAAAAAAAAGTTCTTAAAAAATTAGTAAAGAAGAAAAAATCGAAACGACCAGTATAATAAATAATTTTTAGAAATGAAGGAATTTCTTAGGATATCAAATTAAATGGATATCTCATACCACGTATGATATGGGCAAGCAATCTTGGAAATGGAATCCATTCCATCGGAATGTATAAATTACAGTTCATAGTGAAAAAATAAATGAAAACAAAATGACGAAAAAAAAAATAAATGAAAACAAAATAACGAAAAGAAATTGGAACATCAATTTGAAAGAGATGATAAGAGTAGGAGTTCATTTCGGTCATCAGACTAAAAAATTGAACCCTAAAATGGCACCTTACATTTTTAAAGATCGTAAAGATTTTCATATTATAAATCTGACTCAAACTGCTCGTTTTTTATCAGAAGCTTGTGATTTTGTTTTTGATGGAGCAAGGAGAGGAAAACAATTTATGATAGTTGGTACAAAACATCAAGTAGCTGATGCTACTAAATTAGCTGCTTTAGCAGCGCGATGTCATTATGTCAATAAAAAATGGCTCGGGGGTATGTTAACTAATTGGTTCACTACAGAAGCAAGACTTGAAAAATTGAAAAATTTGATGAAAAAAAAAAATACGGGAGGATTCGATAGATTTACGAAGAAAGAAGCAGCAATACTAAAGAGAGAATTGAACAAATTGCAGGAAGATTTAGGTGGGATTAGATACATGACAAAATTGCCCGATATTGTAATAATTCTCGGTCAAAAAGGAGAATATACTGCTATTCGAGAATGTAGAACTTTGGGTATTCCAACAATTTGTTTAGTTGATACAGATTGTAACCCAAATCTCGTGGATATCCCAATTCCAGCTAATGATGATGGTAGAGGACCAATCCGATTGATTCTAAAAAAATTAACTTCAGCAATTCGCGCGGGTAGAGAAGCTAGAAAAAAGGTTAATTAAAAATGAAAAACGGGAAGCTAGAACTGAGTTGGCTTGGCTACTATTCCCAAATCTTAGAGAATAGATTAAAATGAAAATATTCTTATTTAAATAAAGAAATCTCCTTAATCAATCAAATAATCATTCCATTATTTTATTTCATGGCCTGACTGATGATAGTGAAATAATTGAGGAATCGGTCATTGAACCAAAATCATTTTTTTTTTAATTCATCTTTGTAAAGAACACTATGGATATTTTACAATTTCCTATTAAGACGCTAAATCATTTCTACGATATTTCTGGTGTGGAGGTAGGTCAACATTTTTATTGGCAAATAGGGGGGCTTCAAGTTCATGCACAGGTACTTATAACTTCCTGGATTGTAATTGCTGTCTTATTAGGTTCAGCTACTATAGCTGTTCGAGATCCACAAATCGTTCCGACCGGAGCTCAAAATTTTGTTGAATATGTTCTTGAATTTGTTCGAGACTTGGCTAGAACTCAGATTGGCGAAGAAGAATATGGTCCCTGGGTTCCCTTTATAGGAACTATGTTCCTATTTATCTTTGTTTCTAACTGGGCAGGTGCTCTTCTCCCTTGGGGAATTATTAAATTACCTCATGGGGAGTTAGCTGCACCTACAAATGATATTAATACTACAGTGGCTCTAGCTTTGCTCACATCAGTAGCCTATTTTTATGCAGGTCTTACAAAGAAGGGTTTAGGCTATTTTGGTAGATATATTCAACCAACCCCAATACTTTTACCAATTAACATTTTAGAAGATTTTACAAAACCTTTATCACTTAGTTTTCGGCTTTTTGGGAATATATTAGCTGACGAATTGGTAGTTGCCGTTCCTGTTTCTTTGGTGCCTTTAGTGGTTCCTATACCTGTAATGTTTCTAGGATTATTTACAAGTGGTATTCAAGCTCTGATTTTTGCAACTCTAGCCGCAGCTTATATAGGTGAATCCATGGAGGGTCATCATTAATCCAATTAGATTCTTTTCTAACCTTCCAACTCGTATATTAATTATTTAGAATTAAATATGAGGTGGGATGTGGAATGTTCTTTCCATTTTGATTATACCTTAGATAAATGGATTCAAATACCTAATCTCTAAGGTCTTAGTTATAAATATTTAGGATCAGTGAACTACTTAAAATGGATAGATAGAATAAATCATATTTGTTCCATTCATATCTATAAACAAAATTATATAAATAAAATGGCCCAATTTCAATAATGGGAACTGGTGGAGTAAAATATGTACCCCGGTGTAGAACAATGAATTGACCCCGAAGGATTATAACTTATGTAATATAATCACATATAATGTCTATATAGATTATATGTATATATGATCTAAATAGATCAATATATCGATAGAATGATTTTTAAATAGCCATCAAAATAGGCTAGCAGGATGTAAAATAAAAAAAAATATGCCTATATTTCATAATGTATAAAACAGAATAAATATCTATTTTAAAGGCTAGAGAATTTTTATATTTGGTCATATCATTATTTTTAATACCATTTCATCGGGATTTAGTTGTTCCAAAGAAATTGTTCTCTAGTTGGACGTGAACAATCAAATCAATAGATAAAACTATCGTAGTATCAACCATTTATAAACCTTAGTAAGAGGAGATTACCATGAATCCCTTGATTTCTGCTGCTTCCGTTATTGCTGCTGGATTATCCGTAGGCCTCGCTTCTATTGGACCTGGTATTGGTCAAGGCACAGCTGCGGGACAAGCTGTTGAAGGTATTGCAAGACAACCAGAAGCGGAGGGTAAAATACGAGGTACCTTACTGCTAAGTTTAGCTTTTATGGAAGCTTTAACTATTTATGGATTAGTTGTAGCCCTAGCACTTTTATTTGCTAATCCATTTGTTTAATCTCGGAAACAAAAATCCGTATACTTTGTTATTCTAAGTACCCTCCTCTAAGACCTAGTTCAGCCGATAGAGGAGGGGCTAGTCCAAATAATGAACAAACAATGAACTTATACTTCACTTGTTTCGATCAGAAAGATTCGTAACACTTGAAGGATTGGGTAGATCGAGCAAAGTTTTTTTATTTTCTAATTGTATTAGTATCCTTATTTACAGTTATACGTGACCTGGGACTGACTAAGTACTTGAAATCTCCTTATCCGGAACTGGAATAATAGAGTCGAGTCAGAGAAAAAACTTTGTAAAAGTTTAATATCCTTATCTATGAGGGGAGAGCGTATGAAAAATGTAACTGATTCTTTCATTTCCCTAGTTTATTTGCCCTCCGCTGGGGGTTTCGGGTTAAATACCAATATTTTAGAAACAAATATAATAAATCTTAGTGTGGTGCTTGGTGTACTGATCTATTTCGGAAAGGGAGTGTGTGCGAGTTGTATATATTGAATAATATAGCTGGGTCCAACCAGCTGCACTTTGTAGATAGAAAAGTGCATGATCTCAACGAATTACTTCTAAACGGGAAATAATAAATATGGAAGAACTATAGCATTTCGTAATTGATTGGAAAAGAAAGAAATTTAATTCTTCTACCAACCAATAAGAGAAAATCTTTAGAATGGTTAAAGCTAAACTGCTTGAAGTCCAAGCACAACTGGGTACTCTTTCCACCGCTGTGCCAATATGAGATGGGTTCAAAGGCATAGTTGGAGATTGATCCGATATATATAACATTCATATCAATGGAATTGATTCGATCTATCTACTGAAAAATAGTGCTAATCTCCCATCCAATTTTTTTGGTTTCAATGCGGAACCGACGACCTACACAGAATAAAATTTATTCAAGAAAAGGTAAACAGGAAACACGAATGAAAAAAAAAGGAGAAAAAAGTAAAAAAGAAAAGAACAACAACTTTTTTGATAATCAAAAAATCCCTTTTGGCAAAAGAGCCCTTCGGAGATTTCGGTCTTTGATAGATTTATCTTATTCTTCCATTAATATGAACGGAAAGGGCAGGCTTGGTGGAAAAAAGGGGATTGTCCCAAAAAATCCGAGCAGGAGAGCCGAATGAATCGAAAGGTTCGTGTTCGGTTTGGGAAGAGGTTATCTATTCATAACTTGAATGAATTTATAATCTACTTTCATTAAGTAATCTATTAGATAATCGTAAACAGAAAATATTGAGTACTATTCAGAATTCCGAAGAACTATGTAAAGGAGCTGCTGATCAGCTCGAGCAAGCCCGGGCTCGCTTACGGGAAGTAGAAATGAGAGCGCACGAAATTCGGGTAAATGGATACTCTCAAATAGAACAAGAAAAAGAGGATCTCATCAATGTTGCTTCTGCTAATTTGGAACAATTAGAGAATTTCAAGAATGAGACTGTTCACTTTGAACAACAAAGAGCAATTGAACAGGTCCGACAACAAATTTCTCGCCAAGCTGTACAAAAAGCTCTAGGAACTCTGAATATTCGTTTGAATAGCGAGTTACATTTACGTACGATCGATCATAATATTGGCCTGCTTATAGCCATGAAAAACATAACTGATTAGTTTATTAATATATATATATATATATTTTATAATTTTGTTTTCAAAACAAAAATATATAGGTCTTATTTTTCAAAAGAGAATTAACTAGTGTTAATGGTAACTATTCGACCCGATGAAATTAGTAGTATGATACGTAAACAGATTGAACAATATAATAACGAGGTCAAAGTTGTTAATATTGGCACTGTACTTCAAGTAGGAGATGGCATTGCTCGTATTCATGGTCTTGATAAAGTAATGGCAGGGGAATTAGTAGAATTTGTAGATGGTACAGTAGGCATTGCTCTAAATCTAGAATCAACTAATGTTGGAGCTGTATTAATGGGTGATGGCTTGATGATCCAAGAGGGCAGTTCCGTGAGAGCAACAGGAAAAATTGCTCAAATACCAGTAAGTGATGCTTATTTGGGTCGTGTTGTAAATGCTCTAGCTCGACCTATTGATGGTAAGGGTAAAATTCCAGCTTCCGAATTTAGATTGATTGAATCTCCCGCTCCAGGTATTATTTCAAGACGTTCTGTATATGAACCTCTTCAAACAGGTCTTATTGCTATTGATTCTATGATTCCTATAGGACGTGGTCAGCGAGAATTAATTATTGGGGACAGACAGACCGGTAAGACGGCAGTAGCTACAGATACGATTATCAATCAAAAAGGTCAGAATGTAATATGTGTTTATGTTGCTATTGGTCAAAAAGCCTCTTCCGTAGCTCAGGTAGTTAATAATTTTCAAGAACGTGGCGCAATGGAGTATACCATTGTGGTATCAGAAACTGCGGATTCTCCCGCTACATTACAATATCTTGCTCCTTATACAGGAGCAGCTTTAGCCGAATATTTCATGTATAAAGAACAACATACATCAATAATTTATGATGATCTCTCTAAACAAGCACAAGCTTATCGACAAATGTCTCTTCTATTAAGAAGACCACCTGGCCGGGAAGCTTATCCAGGAGATGTTTTCTATTTGCATTCCCGTCTATTGGAAAGAGCAGCTAAATTAAATTCTCAGCTAGGTGGGGGGAGTTTGACTGCTTTACCAATAGTTGAGACTCAAGCTGGAGATGTTTCAGCTTATATTCCCACTAACGTAATTTCGATTACTGACGGACAAATTTTCTTGTCAGCCGATCTATTCAATGCAGGAATTCAACCTGCCATTAATGTAGGTCTTTCCGTATCTAGAGTAGGATCCGCGGCTCAGATGAAAGCTATGAAACAAGTAGCTGGAAAATTAAAATTAGAGCTAGCCCAACTTGCAGAGTTAGAAGCCTTTGCACAATTCGCTTCTGATCTTGATAAAGCTACTCAAGATCAATTGGCAAGAGGTCAACGATTACGTGAGTTGCTCAAACAATCTCAATCAGATCCTTTGACAGTGGAAGAACAAATAGCTATGATTTATACTGGAACGAACGGATATCTAGATGTATTAGAAATCGTACAGGTGAAAAAATTTACCCTTAAGTTGCGCGAATATTTATTAAAAAATAAACCCCAGTTTGGAGAAATTATACGTTCTACTAGGACATTCACGGAACAAGCGGAAACTCTTTTAAAAGAAGCTATTCAAGAAAATACCGAACTTTTTCTACTTCGAGAACCAAAATAGAAATTTTGGATTTGATAGATCGTTCGGAACAGGATGGAAGAGCTTTAATAATCACTTTGCTACATTTCCGAGCACAATAATCAATCTTGGACAATTAATTGAATATTATTACGTCCAATAGGATTTGAACCTATACCTAAGGTTTAGAAGACCTCTGTCCTATCCATTAGACGATGGACGCTCTTTTTTTTTTTAATTATTTCCTTCAAATACTTTATCGTTAACAAAAACAAATCCGACTTTTTATCCATCCACGAGGATGTTTGGGAAAGAAAGAGAAAGAATAGATATGTTGGACATCAAAAATTCATTTTGAATGAGGAGAAGTTGCCCCCGATAAAATAGAATAAGGAATATGAGCGGGTAGCGGGAATCGAACCCGCATCGTTAGCTTGGAAGGCTAGGGGTTATAGTCGACGTCGATTAACGCCTCTAATTCAGAACCGAACATGAAAATTTCATTTCATTCGGCTCCTCCATGGCAGAAAGATAGAAACGGGGGTCAAGAATAATATTATTGACACACAAAAAATCTTTGTGAAAAAATAATTCACATTCCAATTTATTACTTCTTTCTTTTTTTTTTTTTTTATCTTTTCTTATTAAAGAAAGATATATTTTTGCTCCATAACATCTATGTTAGTTTATTTTTAGTTTTTTCTTTTACTCCACGGACCGAATACCTACTCACTTGATAGATGATCCCTATAGAAAGATCAAATTTTAAATTTGATCAATATTTGACTATCGAATCTTTCTAGTTACTTCGTTCCCTATTTCTACTGATTGTGATCCTCCAGGAAATCAAATTCCACCGAGCTCGAACGAAATGGCGGTGACTGAAGTAAACCAAAGTCACCGTTATCTAGCTAGTTAACTTTAACTTTTGTTGTTCTAGAAGTTGAACATTTAGTTACGATGAAAAAGAATCTTTTGATATCCATAGATCATTGATTGATCCGATTGGAAAGATTGGTCTAATCTTTGAAAACATTCTGTTTCGTCATCTTGAATAGAATTTAAAATGTGTTTGTTCCTTTTTCTCATTCCAGATCCAAGTTACGAGAATGTGTACAATTCCTTTTCTAAACCAGGATATTCATAGGAAAGGTTTTGAACCTAGATAGAAATCTAGTTTTTTCGTAACTAGTGAGAGTTGAAAGATAGATCCTTCAACTCTGCGAGTTGCTGATGGAACGAATCACACTTTTACCACTAAACTATACCCGCCACAATTTTATTGTATCATACAGATACATCTTTTGTCCAACAGGAAGATAAGGAACTATTAGCTGCTTCTAGTTAAAGTTTAGTACAAGTTCCTATTATATCTCTCTCTAATTCCCGGAAATTCAATAGTAGATAATTCTCCTTTACGGTTTTTACTTTTGCAGCGACAACACTTAGTCACGTGTTCCAATAATACCCTATTGTTAAATTAATAATCAATATTCTTTCATTAATTATTATTTTAACAATTTGATAAACTCCTTCCTAGTCTTTGAAATATCTTTTTAACCATCCCAATCTGATCTAGAACATTTCATTATAGCCTTGAACAGCTGGAATTATTAAAATAAAATAAATAGAGGGCCCTATCTAGATAATAAGGAAGTGATTGGAGAGGAAATAAAAAAATGATATCAGAGGGTCAAATTTTGATAGCCCTTTTTGCTGCTTTTATAACAAGCATTTTAGCTTTCAGATTAGGTAAAGCACTGTATTAATACATTCGGTCCATTATTCTTATCTAGGAAAGAGAATGGCCTGGCCAGATACTGGCCGGGCTAGAGAAAGCAAAGAATCATTTGGAATGGAATGAATAATACAATTGGATTCTCGCGTTGGTCTTTATCTGAAGAAATGCTATATTCATTCTATATCTCCCATCTCGGAGAGATGGCTGAGCGGACTAAAGCGGTGGATTGCTAATCCGTTGTACAGACTATCTGTACCGAGGGTTCGAATCCCTCTCTCTCCGTTCAGTCACTTGAGATGAATCCTCAAAACCTATAAACCCCTTTTTATATCACTATTATTTACGCCCAGGATTCCGTCCTGGATCGTTCGATAGAAATCCGAAGATAAAGAGAGAAACAAAAAATATCACTACTGTGTAAACGAACAGCTTGAGAGTAAGCATTATGTAATCTCCGGGATCCTTATTAGAATTACAACGGAATAGATGATCAATCTTTGTATCATATATTGGTTCTTCAAGACCAAGCAATAGTATCATTTTTCGTATAAAATGATACTATTTTGATCTACACACATTGATGTGGAGATCAAATTGAAAAAAGATTAAAAATTTTGATCTATTCTGTTTCTCTTTTCCTCTTTGCTTGGGATTGACGAAGATAAATAGAAACTCAAGTCCTAGTTCAACTATCAACAAATTGACCATGTTTCTAAAAAATAGAAACAAGTATATCAATTGTCTGAAAGAGAAAAAAGATATTCAAAAAATGGAATACAGTATTACAAATACTCCGTTTTCAATTATATCTAACGGATATTTATGTTAATGGGAATAACATATTCCCTATCAATACCTAATAACTCGAACTCCACCTGTGATGGAGTCGGAACTGACTAAGACGAATTGAAAGGATTTAACCTGGAAGATAGGTATTTAAAATCTGTTGGGAACCAGAATGGAATTGATGCTTCACAAAATAAGTAGCAGAACAAGGGAAAAGAGTTATACAAAATTGGGTTAATGAAAGTAATCCAAGATCAATCAATATACTAGAATAAAAATATTGAAACACTATTTGAATGACTTTGCATCAAGTGAATGTTTCCTTTTTACAAAGAAGAATTCAATACCTTTTGTATAAGATTATCGAAAACTTACGGCAGCTTGCCAAGCAAAGGCTAATAGAAAAAAGAACAAAGGTATAATTGGCATTACATTCACAATTGGATCGGAAATCGCATAAGCCTCGGGCAATTTGGCAAAAAAGAGATTATTCAAATGAAAAGCGGCATCGTCTGGATAAATATTGAGGTTGAGGATAACTGGCATTTTGATTCTCCGATGAATAAAAATGATGTAAAGGCCCAAAAGTATTTTGCCAATCAATCGAAACTCTTCGGCAAGATTAGACTTTTAGTCTTGGGTTGGAAGGGATCATTTCTTCATACAATATTTTAACCATTCTGATAGAGAATGACCAATGAATAGATATTCTTGTTTCTTTTTTCATCCCCCATATAATGATATATCTGATTCGATCAAGAATCTATGTCCCTCCGGTTTTTCTAGACCGAATTGCTTAGCATCAGATAATAATGAATCTCTAATTGAAATGTATTCCAAAATTTGGAAATATTTTGTAATATTTTAGAATATGAGTATTGATTAGCCCCAGATAAGAATGGGGCGTGGCCAAGCGGTAAGGCAGCAGGTTTTGGTCCTGTTATTGCGAAGGTTCGAATCCTTCCGTCCCAGCCAGACGGGACAAATATTTAAAGAATAAAATAATGGTATAAATTGGATTTCTACTTTCTTTTGATTTCTAGTCATTTCATAGACTATACTTATGGAAGGGAAATATGATTTTAAATAGGTATTAAATATAGAAAGGGATATTTTTATGGTGTAGGATGGGAACACAAATCAAATTGAAATAAAGTCTAATTTATCCGTAAAGATAAGTAAGAATCAAACGCTATAAAGAGTTTCACTAGTCCGAATAAAAAAAATGGATAAGAATATTGCATAAAAAATGCATAAAGAATATAATGATTCTCAGTCTCGATGATACAATGTTGAGAGAGAAGGAAGTAAGAGAGGGTATTCCACCGTTGAACGAATATCCAACGAATCAATTTATTAATTGAAATTAAATTGATGAGATGATATGATCTCATCATCTCGTTCTCCGAGAACGGGGATATGGCGGAATTGGTAGACGCTACGGACTTAATCGAATTGAGCCTTGGTATGGAAACTTACTAAGTGATAGCTTCCAAATCCAGGGAACCCTGGGATATTCTGAATGGGCAATCCTGAGCCAAATCCCTTTATAAGGGATGATAATTAATCATTTCCCAGAAAGGGATAGGTGCAGAGACTCGACGGAAGCTATTCTAACGAATGAATATCATTTGAATTTGACCCAATACTATTATCTAGAGAATGCCCTCTGTATATAACACTTAATAAATGAAACAAAACTAACGATTAGAACTTGAGTCGTTCTAGGCTTTTTTTTAGGAGCCTAGCTCAAAATCAAATTGAATGAACTAATTCATTAAGTAATCCAATTTAGAGCTTCTTTAGAAAGAGAGTTAATTCCATTTTTTTAATGAATGATTGGACGAGGATAAAGATAGAGTCCAATTCTACATGTCAATACCAACAACAATGCAAATTGCAGTAGGAGGAAAATCCGTTGGTTTTATAGACCGTGAGGGTTCAAGTCCCTCTATCCCCAGGTTTATGTCCGAATAACATATATCTTATTCTTTTCATAATTCTGTGAGCAATTCGGAATTCTCACTTTATTTTAAATAGCGCTTATTGTGATTATCTATTACCCCACTATTTTTTTATAAATAGCAAAATAGATCTTAAGACAAGTTGATCGTAGGAGCAATTGATCTATTTTGTCACATAATCATGTACTATATGTACTAATTACTATTATTACAATTGTAATACATAATTTTAATTAATTTTATAATTATGCGATTATGACTTATCAATCCAAAAACAGGATCCTTTTCAAAAGGGAAAAAATTTTTCCCTTTGTCTTTTTAGTTGACACGAGTGCAGGTTCTGTACTAGGATAATGCAGAGGGAAGAGCCGGGATAGCTCAGTTGGTAGAGCAGAGGACTGAAAATCCTCGTGCCACCAGTTCAAATCTGGTTCCTGGCATGCGGAACCATCTTATCTAGATGGATAAGAAAGAAAAAAAATATATATATATATGGGCATAATCCATACATGTAGATCTATGTCTACATACTGGTAAAAGCATCTTCCATTTTTTTCCACTTTTTTGTTTATAGCGTGCCTTCTCTGTTCTAATCAAATCTTGAAAGAACTCAGAAAAATTGAGCTTGGAACCAGTATAAGCTCAAATTGGAGCTTTCCTTTTCGTACATAAGATGTGGTGTGGTAAATAATTATTGATGTGCGAATAAAATACATTTTGTTCATCCTTCTTTCATTCAAGGATATAGTATAATTTCTAATGCGGCCAGAGCCGCATTTGATTTAATATAAAATGGAAGAGATTATCCAATAAGATAGATCTATCATTGCAAAAGTAAAAAATTTTTACTTTTATTCCATTCAATGAGAATCTTGTATCTCATAAAAATCAGGTGCAATATAATCTTTGCGTAAAGGCCAACCAATCCAACTTTCAGGCATCAATATACGTTTGAGACATGGATGACTTTCATAAAGTATTCCCAACATATCATAAGATTCCCGTTCCTGAAAATTAGCACCTTTCCAAATACGTAGAACAGACGGTATTCTGGGATCTTCCCTTGGGACAAAAACTTTTATACACACTTCTTCGGGTTGATCTGCATTATCCTTTATTTTTGTAAGATGATATACACTAGCTAATGATCCCCCTGGTGCTACATCATAGGCACACTGAGAACGGAGATAATTAAAACCATAAACATATAAGGCGACGGCTATTGAGGCCCAATCCTCAGATTTGATCTGTAACGTCTCTGTGCCTTGGTAATCAAAACCCAAAGTTCTATGAGCTAACTTATGCTTGGCTAGCCAAGCAGATAGTCGACCCTGCATTTGATTACTATTTATTGTCAAAGTATCTGTATAAGTATTTAACATTTACAATGGAATTTAAAATTATTTTTCCTGTTCGTTACTTTCTACTAACGATTATTCATTCGCCAATTAGATAGTGAACTCTCGTATTTTCAAGTTTTTCAAGGGGTAGCTCTGAAATGGCTTCAGATGTTTTGGGGGGTATCTCTAAAGTCGAATCAAATTGATATTCATAAGATTGATGGAAAAACTTATCCTCTTCATTTTCAGTATGAATACCGGGTCCAATATGAAACCTATGCTTTCTAGAGAAATACCTCTTTCTTTGTTGAGACGCGGTCTTATATTCAGATAGCTCTCGAGCTATTTTTTCACGAAGTTTTATTATAGCATCTATAATAGCTTCTGGTTTAGGAGGGCAACCTGGCAAATAAATGTCCACAGGAATTAACTTATCTACTCCGCGAACGGTAGTATAAGAATCTGTACTAAACATTCCTCCTGTAATCGTACATGCTCCCATAGCAATTACGTATTTTGGTTCGGGCATTTGTTCATATAATCTCACTAAAGAAGGAGCCATTTTCATGGTCACAGTTCCAGCTGTTATAAGGAGGTCGGCTTGTCTAGGACTAGATCTCGGTACCAAACCGTAACGATCAAAGTCGAATCGCGAACCTATTAATGAAGCAAATTCGATGAAACAACAACTAGTACCATAAAGGAGCGGCCATAAACTAGAGAGTCTCGCCCAATTTGACAGATCGTTTAGAGTAGTTGAAATAATTGAATTTGGAATTGCTTGATCAAACAAAGGTGACTCTATAGGATATATCGCTGGCTTTATGTAATTTTCTACTTCCCTTCTACCACCCAAAAATTTGGAAGTTAAGACCATTCCAATGCTCCTTTTCTCCATGCATAAACTAAACCAATAATTAAGATAAGCACGAAAAAAAAAGCTTCTATAAATGTATATAGACCCAAAATATCAAAACTCATCGCCCACGGATAGAGAAAGACTGTTTCCACATCAAAAACAACGAAAACTAGAGCAAACATATAATAACGAATTCTAAATTGGATCCAAGTATCTCCCATTGGTTCTATACCTGATTCGTAACTAGTGGCTTTCTCCGGCCCTTTATTTATCGGGGCCAAAGCTATGGAAATCGAGAATGCCATAATCGGTATAAGGCTGGATATTACTAAATATATCCAAAAAGTATCATATTCGGAAAATATAAACATAAATAGACTCCTGTGAAATAGATAAAATTTCTCTATTTTATTGTCAATTTAGACATCGCTCCTCTACCCCCCCCAAAAAAAAAAATAATTGATTCTCATTGAAACATTATAATTCCTGTTTCGTTCGTGACTTATCGTTAAATTTACGTAAGAATATCAATTTATGTTTCCTCTTTCGTATCGATTCTTTCTATACTTACATTCATCATCGCCAAATGATAACAATCTTTCCTTTTTAGGAAAGGGTTGTAATAGAACCCTTGCAGTTCGGCAGACCCCCATATTGATTCGAGTTGTAATGTGTCATCAACATGAGTTGATGTAAGGGAATTTACAGGTCTTTTTTTAGTTATATGTTCTATCTCGATATAACAATTTTGTCCATCTAAATCAGATGGGTCTTTCAGGTTCGTTGTTTCTAATTATGCGGGATGGGTCAACAAGCTTCCTTTGTTCCAGACTCAAATTGAGTGAGTCTAGTAATCTGTCATTTGACTTCGATAAACCTATGATCTCTCGGAGTAATAGAAAAAAGGGGCTTATGTATCCCTTAATGTATCCATAAGCCTAATTCTGCCTCCTTGGGTCTATCTCATAGGGATAAAAGATAATAAAATACTTTGTCCTATACTTGCACAGGCGACGATACAAATATTCAAATAAAATAATTTTTAGGCTCTCGCATCTATCAACCAAATAGTAAACATTCCACAGTATTGGGTTGAAGATGTTCAAGGGCGAATCCACTTCCGTTTTCAAAAACATTGAAATGAATCATCAAATAAATACATAATTTGATCGCATGTTGATGCATTCAGTTTATTATATGAATGGAATGGTTCGAGAAGTAGATTTTACTTAGTCAATTAATAGTATGCAGAGCTAATTTAATACTATTATAAAAAAGGAGCAATAATCTTAGGGTAAGAAAAAGAAAGAACGAACCCTCGGTTCGTTCTTTAGCTACGTTTAGCTAGGACAAACATTTTTGCCTTTCCGACCGGGTATTGAACATATTTATAATTAATAATGTATTACAAATTTCTCTAGTATAGATCAAAAGTAGGTTGAATTTAATCTCACTTGATGCAAATAAAGTGATAGAATGATAGTTGATCAAGATCAAAGATATTGATCAACTATCATTCTTGTTTTTTAACTTAAAACAGATTCACAGATACAGAAAAGATAATCATTTTTATGCTTTGTTGACCCCAAATGTGTTTGGAGTTAAAAGTTCCATGTCTAATTTGAGTTGACATGATCCGAAGACTCCTTCAAATTAGAGCTAGGTGATAGAGACACTAAGCAAAGAAAGGAAATATAATAGTTTAAGAACTGTATAGGGCTATACGGGCTCGAACCGTAGACCTTCTCGGTAGAACAGATCAAAGTTCTTATTACCAAAATGATTCGAACTGTTCCAAGAACCCAACATGCATTTTTATTGCATTGGGCTCTTTCATTAACTGATGGATTGATCAGTTAGTCTGCCATTCTCTTCTTTCCAGAAAGATAGATAATAAGATGGCTCCGTTTGCTTCAAACACAAATTTCAGAAGCAATCCCAAAGTTATTCAAAAGGTTTACTTGACGTAGGTCTGCCATGCTCAGACATAGATTAACTCAAATGAGTCTCTATCACCCCAAAAGTAGAATAATATGATACTTCATACACCTGAAAGTTCATAGAGCGAAAAGAATTTTTTTGAGGTCCCCGTATTGTACTCATTATGCCTGACATTGAATGCACCCGAGATTGACCATATCAACTATATTTATAAGTTCTAATCAGATCTAACTTCATCTTTGTCATGCTGTTGTTCTCCCAATTCATAGAGTAAGACTATATAACATAAGATATTTACGGATCAGACGAACCAAAAAACTCTCCTGAAAAACATTGGCGCACGTGTAAACGAGGTGCTCTACCAAGCTGAGCTATAGCCCTTCACAGTTTTGAAAATATACTAACAAAATATATCACTTTCTGTCAAGGTGGATATGATACTATTTAGTTAGGGGGCATATTGTTTATATGGTGAATTCCACCTAGAATCGTTTCTAGTTACGACTCTATCTATGATGATAAATCACCCACTTAACTCAGTGGTTAGAGTATCGCTTTCATACGGCGAGAGTCATTGGTTCAAATCCAATAGTAGGTAAAACTTATTAGATGCCATAGACGACTCAATGGCATCTTAATAAGTTTTACCTACTATTTTTACAATAAAATTATTATATTGTATAATAATGAATGAACTTACAGATCATTATCGAAGTTGAACTTTATAAAGAGACCACTAAGTAAATTAGAAAGAGACCACTAAGTAAATCAAAGTGGTAACTCTCAGTTATTATTGACTGATCAACTCAGTCCAGAACATTTTTGTTTTTTAAATTTTTTGCTAGTATTAGCAATTTGAATTAATCTCCTTTTTTCTATTTTATTGTATGAGAACCAATCCTCTTTTTTTTAGCGTTTCCGCACTTGTAGAAAAGAAGGCAGGATATATTGCTCAAATCATCGGCCCAGTACTAGATGTATCTTTTCCTCCAGGTAATATGCCTAATATTTACAATTCCTTGATAGTTAAGGATAATGATACAACTGGTAAACTAATTTGTGTTACTTGTGAGGTACAGCAATTATTAGGAAATAATAAGGTTAGAGCTGTAGCTATGAGTGCTACAGATGGTTTGATGAGAGGAATGAGAGTAATTGATACAGGAGCTCCACTGAGTGTTCCAGTTGGTGAAACTACTCTCGGGAGAATTTTTAATGTTCTTGGAGAACCTGTCGATGATTTAGGTCCTGTAGGTGCTCTCACAACATCTCCTATTCATAGATCTGCTCCCGCCTTTACACAATTGGATACCAAATTTTCAATCTTTGAAACAGGGATTAAAGTAGTGGATCTTTTAGCTCCTTACCGCCGTGGGGGAAAAATCGGATTATTCGGAGGAGCTGGAGTGGGTAAAACAGTGTTGATTATGGAGTTAATTAACAACATTGCTAAGGCTCATGGAGGTGTTTCCGTATTTGGCGGAGTAGGAGAACGTACCCGTGAAGGAAATGATCTTTACAAGGAAATGAAAGAATCGGGAGTAATTAATGAACAAAATATTTCAGAATCCAAAGTAGCTCTGGTCTATGGTCAAATGAATGAACCACCAGGAGCTCGTATGAGAGTTGGTTTAACTGCTCTAACCATGGCTGAATATTTCCGAGATGTCAATAAGCAAAACGTACTATTATTTATTGATAATATATTCCGCTTTGTCCAAGCAGGGTCAGAGGTATCCGCATTATTAGGCAGAATGCCTTCCGCCGTTGGTTATCAGCCAACTCTTAGTACAGAAATGGGATCTTTGCAAGAGAGAATCACTTCTACCAAAGATGGATCTATAACCTCCATTCAAGCAGTTTATGTACCTGCAGACGACTTGACCGATCCTGCTCCTGCTACAACATTCGCACATTTAGATGCTACTACTGTACTATCGAGAGGATTAGCTGCTAAGGGGATCTATCCAGCGGTAGATCCGTTAGATTCAACGTCAACTATGCTCCAACCTTCGATCGTGGGCGAAGAACATTATGAAACTGCGCAAGGAGTTAAACAAACTTTGCAACGTTATAAGGAACTTCAAGACATTATAGCTATTCTTGGACTGGACGAATTATCAGAAGAAGATCGTTTAACCGTAGCAAGAGCACGAAAAATTGAACGGTTTTTGTCACAACCCTTTTTTGTAGCAGAGGTATTCACTGGTTCCCCCGGTAAATATGTTAGTCTAATAGAAACAATTAGAGGTTTTCAAATGATCCTTTCCGGAGAATTAGATGATCTACCTGAACAGTCTTTTTATTTGGTGGGTAACATTGATGAAGCTACCGCAAAGGCTATGAACTTCAAAGAAATTTAATTTTAAAAATGAACCTAAATCTTCGTGTACTGACTCCCAATCGAGTTGTTTGGGATTCAGAAGTTCAAGAAATAATCCTAACTACCAACAGCGGTCAAATTGGTGTATTACCCAACCATACTGCGATTGTAACAGCTTTAGATATAGGAGTTATGAAAATACGTCTCAATGCGCAATGGTCGACTATGGCTTTAATGGGCGGTTTCGCCAAGATAGACAATAATGAGATCACATTATTGGTAAATAATGCAGAAAGAGGTATGGATATCGATCCTCGAGAGGCTCAAGAAAGTTATAGATTAGCTAAAGCGGATCTTGCACAAGCTGAAGGCAAGAGACAAGCAATCGAGGCTGATGTAGCTCTCAAAAGGGCTAGAACACGACTAGAGGCTGTTGATGCTATTTTGCCAAAATAAATATTTACATTATATAGAAGTTGAATTCATGAGCTAGTTTAACAGCTGAAAGGTCCTTGGGTTAATCGAAATAATAAATTGGGTTGCGTCATACATACACAACATGATACAATATTACTTGAAAAGTCTTTTTGACAATAAAGGACAAAATGATTATTTTGTAGAAAATTGATGCAAAAGTCTTTACGTTCAACACTCATTCATGTCGAGTAGACCTGGTTCTTGTAAAAGTTATTAACCAATAAATCATAGGGAGGGACTTATTTATGTCACCAAAAACAGAGACTAAAGCAAGTGTTGGATTCAAAGCTGGTGTTAAAGATTACAGATTAACTTATTATACTCCGGACTATGATACCAAAGATACTGATATCTTGGCAGCATTCCGAGTCACTCCTCAACCCGGAGTGCCCCCCGAGGAAGCGGGAGCAGCAGTAGCTGCCGAATCTTCCACTGGTACATGGACCACTGTTTGGACCGATGGACTTACCAGTCTTGATCGTTACAAGGGACGATGCTATGATATCGAGCCCGTTCCTGGAGAGGAAAGTCAATTTATTGCCTATGTAGCTTACCCTTTAGATCTTTTTGAAGAAGGTTCTGTTACTAACCTGTTCACTTCCATTGTAGGTAATGTATTTGGATTCAAAGCCTTACGAGCTCTACGTCTGGAAGATCTGCGAATTCCTCCTGCTTATTCAAAAACTTTCCAAGGCCCACCACATGGTATCCAAGTGGAAAGAGATAAATTAAACAAATATGGTCGTCCATTGTTGGGATGTACTATCAAACCAAAATTGGGCCTATCCGCCAAGAATTATGGTAGAGCGGTTTACGAATGTCTCCGTGGTGGACTTGATTTTACCAAGGATGATGAAAACGTGAATTCCCAACCATTCATGCGCTGGAGAGATCGTTTCTGTTTTTGTGCAGAAGCAATTTATAAGTCTCAGGCTGAGACGGGTGAAATTAAGGGACATTACTTGAATGCTACTGCAGGTACATGTGAAGAAATGATAAAAAGAGCAGTATTCGCCAGAGAATTGGGAGTTCCTATAGTCATGCATGACTATTTGACTGGAGGTTTTACGGCAAATACTACGTTAGCTCATTATTGCCGAGACAACGGCCTACTTCTTCACATTCACCGCGCAATGCATGCAGTTATTGACAGACAAAAAAATCATGGTATGCACTTCCGTGTGCTAGCTAAAGCACTGCGTATGTCTGGTGGAGATCATATTCACGCTGGTACGGTAGTAGGTAAACTTGAAGGAGAACGAGAGATCACTTTAGGTTTTGTTGATCTATTGCGTGATGATTTTATTGAAAAAGACCGAAGTCGTGGTATTTATTTCACTCAAGATTGGGTCTCTATGCCAGGTGTCTTGCCTGTAGCTTCAGGAGGCATTCACGTTTGGCATATGCCTGCTCTGACCGAGATCTTTGGGGATGATTCTGTATTACAGTTTGGTGGAGGGACTTTGGGGCACCCTTGGGGAAATGCACCTGGTGCAGTAGCTAATCGGGTCGCTTTAGAAGCTTGTGTACAAGCGCGTAATGAAGGACGTGATCTTGCTCGTGAAGGTAATGAAGTGATTAGCGAAGCAGCTAAATGGAGTCCTGAACTAGCTGCTGCTTGTGAAGTATGGAAACAAATCAAATTTGAATTTAAGCCAGTTGATACAATTGATACGCCGGTTGAAAAAAAAAATTGATAATTAATTTGTAATCAAGTGACTTTCGTCCGTTTGGTCCCTTAATCAAATCGAACTCGGCCCAATCTTTTAAGATTGAGCCGAATACTGAATGGATAAGAATAGATACCTCGGCTAGAAGTAATTTATTATATAAATATAAATCCATTTTATGGATCAAAAAATGGGATTGGTTCCGATCCAATCTTTTCTAGCCTGCGACCATAGTGGTCTGAAGAAATATTATCTTGTTCAAATTCCTCATGATTGAACAGATTTAGCAAATCTGTTTTTAGCTAGCTAGATGATAGCTAATTCTTAATCAGCTTTGTCCACGAAGAAGGGATCTATAAGAAAAGAATAAATCAGTTTACAAAATTTTTATGTAAACAAAAAGTGTCAATCCAACAATCCGGGGTTGACAATGGCGCATTGTGCCAATATAATTCCTAATAAATATTTCATTAGGTCCACTATTCAGGATGTTTTCGAATCATTGTGAATTCGTTTGACGGATCAAAAATAACCTGATCCGTATCAATTTTATAATTTGATTCATAAATGGTAGATCTAAATTAATAGATTCTTTATTTTTTATTTTTTCCATAGAATATATAGAATAGAAAGCTGGATTTATTCGAAGAATACAAAAAATATCTAGGTATCCTATATCTATACAAATATCCAAAAAAGGGAAGTTTCTAATATTCAATATTAGAAACGCTCAAAAAAAAAAATCCGATATGGAAATAACTAAGAAATTTCGGAATTTGTTATTCTGTCATTGCGCCTAATTTTTTTACCGACCGACAGGTCGGAAGAGTAGAACATGAAACATCGTTATGTTAACGGAAATAACGAGTTCTTCAAGTCTTTCCAAGACTGCCTGCTTATATATTATAACAAGATATGCAGATAAGAAGCATGTACAGATATCACTCGATTCACGAGGTTCTGATAGGTAACCTGTTGAATCAAAAAGATTTGTATTTTTTTCTTATAAAAATTTATCTTTTTGAATAAAAAGAGTTGTACATTAAAAAGGAAAAAAACCATGAAAATGTTTGAAGAAAACAAGGATCGTGAATATTTAGCAGAAGAAATCAAACAATTGAACCAGAAATCGAAGGAAACAGAAATCGAACAATCAACCAAGAAATCGACCGAAATTGACCAAGAAATCCAACAAGAAATTGAAGAGGATAAAAATATCGATTATAAGAAGTTGTGGATTTACTGCAAAAAGTGTTATACCTTTTACTTTAAGGAATTTTTACTAGAAGAAAACAGAACTGTTTGTACAACATGTGGAGCAACTCTGAAAATGACTAGTTCAGAACAAGAAAGCGGAGAAGAAAGCGGAGAAGAAATCGAACAAGATAAAAATATCGATTATAAGCATTTGTGGACTTACTGCAGAAAGTGTTATACCTTTTACTTTAAGGAATTTTTACTAGAAGAAAACAGAACTGTTTGTACAACATGTGGAGCAACTCTGAAAATGACTAGTTCAGAACAAGAAAGCGGAGAAGAAAGCGGAGAAGAAAGCGGAGAAGAAAGCGGAGAAGAAAGCGGAGAAGAAATCGAACAAGATAGAAGTATCGAAGTTTATAATAAGTATAAGCATTTGTGGATTCACTGCGAAAATTGTGATACCCTTCACTTTAGGGAATTTTTTGTAAAAGAAGACAAAAGTGTTTGTACAACATGTGGAGCAACTCTGCAAATGACTAGTTCAGAGCGAATTGAGCTTTTAATTGATGATGGTACTTGGTGCCCTATGGATATAGATTTCTATACTCTAGATCTTCTAGATAAAAAACATACGACGTCTTTATTTGACGTCACAATGGTTCGAAGGGTCTCGATTTTATTGTACAAAGTTATTTATCATAAATATTTTAACAAAGAATTTTTCATATACAACGAATTTTTCTCAAATTACACTAAGACTATTAAAACGTTATTATCATACAATAATACTGTTGTTGATATCCTTAGGGTTGTGCTAGATATTAATTTAATAAAATATTTGAATTCAGATTCAAAAAAAAATATTAATAAACTGCAAGACATTATTGGTACAACGTTGAAAACGGTTAAATTGTTACTATTTGAAATATGTAACAAAATATCTTTTGAATTTTATTTCTTTCCCTTTTCAAAGAAAGTAGAAACTCAAGTTTATCTCTCTTTTTTAGATGCTATAGAGAAACAGTTCTCAACTTCTTTGCAAGATAGGGGGAAGAAGTTGCTTCAAAAATATATATGTGAAAAAATACAGTCTGAAAAGAAAACTCTAGACATTCTTTACGAATTACGTAAAAAGTTAGCCGACTTAGGGGATGAATTACAGGTACAAGAGAAGTTAGTGAAAGTAGTGGCGCTAAATTTATTTAAAATAGGATTTTTTTTTCCGGAAGAAAAAATAGAACAAATATTTAATTATTATCCAGGATATTGTGTAAATTATCCACAGCCAAATTACCTTTTCTGGCTGCGAGAGCAGATGGCGATCTGTTTGATGGAAAAATACCTGGTCCCTGACCAATTTAAATATTGGTTACAAAACCGTCATGGTTTTCCGAAAAAAGAAGAACATCGTTTTAGTTATGATGTTATGGTGGAACACATGAGAAAACAAGAAACTCATGAGTTTTACAAAAATATGGATGATGATCCATTGTATAGCTCAGATAGTGAGGAGCTATTTCACGAAATAGATAAACTCTACCTCCATCACAAGGAGAATGATTTTGTATTTGAAGAATTTATGTCCCTACTTTTAGAAGTAGGAGTAAGCAAATTAGATGAAACAATTAGGTCTAATAAGTCAGAGGTGATGGAGTACACCATATTGGAAGCTGAGAACGATAATCTTGCTTTTGAATCTTTTCATACTTATAAAAAACCTATGGTAAAGCGTATAGAGTATGAAATTTTCAATGAACTTTTCAAATATTATGAGAATAACTTATCTGAATCTGAGGATACAGAAAAAATTTATCTGTATTTACTAGAGATAGTGAAAGAGTTTTCTGCACTAGCAATAGATAGAGTGAAAAAACTTTCTAAGAAGGAAGAGCTTTCTATAAAAAAAAGAGAAGATATAGAAGAAGAATCTTATGAAGATTATAACACTTCCTATCAAGAAGAAACAGGTTTACCCGACGCTATTCAAACAGGTATAGGTCGAGTAAATGGTATTAATGTCGCACTCGGAGTTATGGATTTTCAGTTTATGGGAGGCAGTATGGGCTCAGTAGTAGGTGAAAAAATAACCCGTCTAATCCAGCATGCTACTGATAATTATCTTCCATTAATTATCGTATGTGCTTCTGGCGGAGCGCGTATGCAAGAAGGAAGCTTCAGTTTAATGCAAATGAATAAAATAGCTGCTGCGTTGCATACGCATCAAAAGGAAAAAAAATTGCTATATATTTCGATTCTTACATCTCCCACAACTGGTGGAGTGACTGCTAGTTTTGGCATGTTGGCTAACGTCACGATTGTGGAACCCAATGCATATATTGCATTTGCAGGTAAAAGAGTAATTGAGGAGACATTAAACCAGATAGTAGAGGAGGATTCTCAAATATCTGATTCTTTATTTGATTTTGGAATGTTTGATATCATGGTTCCACGAGCTATTTTAAAAGATGTTCTGAGCGAGATAATGAAAATTTACATTTTAAAATAAAAAAAAATTATTTTAATAAAATTCGGAAATTGTAAATTTTCATTTGATTTTAAGATCCCCAAAAACAAGTCTTGATACTTTAAGAACTTTTTGGGGATCGAAATTCGATCAAGTTTTTCAGTATATACAAGGTACAAGTGTTAATTGTACATCTAGATGTATATAGATATACATCTAGATTTATATCTATATGATTGAGTCCTATCTCCGCCCAGATTTAAATAAAAAAAAAAAAATTGTCGGATTCAATGACAAATGTCGGAACTTGCGATAAAAGATTTTGCTTTTGAAGAATACAATAATACAATGTATACTTTTTTTTTAAGAACACAAAATATATAAACAAAAATCCCCCTTTAAGAACACAAAATATATAAACAAAAATCCCCCTTTAAGAACACAAAATCTATAAACAAAAATCTCCCTTTAAGAAAACAAAATATTATGATATGTAGGCACAGACCTCATAGCAGACTACTCAAATCAAATATTATAGAGTTAATTGACTAATTATAATTCTCGATATTAGAATTATCCTATAATAAAAATTATCTCAAACTATAACTATATAATTATATTTTAATTTTATGGTAAAAATTGGATATGGGTATATGCCAAAAGGAATTTGGATATAGCTCAATTAAATAGAAAAAAAGGCTAAACTGCTAAGAAGAAAAAAGTAAGAAATATGGATATAGCGAGTGTCCCAAAAGTGCCTTTTCAAGGACCCGGAGATGAAGAACCAAATTGGGTCGAATTATACCATCGTTTATTTCGAGGGAGATACCTTTTTTTAGGAAAGCCACTTGACAAGCAAGCTGCAGATCAAATAACTAAAAGTCTTATTTATTTAAATCAAGAGAATAAAGAAGAAGATTTTTTGTTCTTTCTTCAATGTCGGGGTGGAGGAATGACATTGGGAGTCGCTGTTTATGATGCTATGCAATACGTAGAAGGGGAGGTATCTACGATAGGCATTGGTCTAAATGCTTCAATGGGAGCTTTCATCCTACACGGGGGAACTCTTACTAAACGGGCAATAACCGAAAACGCGAGAGTTATGATCCACCAACCCCATATGTCTCCTTATGACAACCCCCCCGGGCCACTAGGATCTGGTTTCGATGCATTTTATATGCGCAACTTGCGGCATTATGTTGCAAGAATTTATGCAAAAACAACGAAGCAAAATTTTAAGCTAATCTATCAGCTACTAGAGAGAGATATGTATATGGGACCAGATGACGCCATAGAATTTGGCCTTATCGACCAAATCGGCGTAGAAGGCCTCAATTGGCCAGAGTCACAATATGTAAATGTCGAATCGTTTGATGATACAAATGGTTCAACATTTATGGATTAATTAGAAAAATAATCATATTTTTCTTTTTTTTCCCCTACAAGAAAAAAAAATCCCTAAAATCCCTAAAATCCCTAAAATCCCTAAAATCCCTAAAATCCCTAAAATCCCTAAAATCCCTACAAGAAAAAAAAATCCCTACAAGAAAAAGAAATACCTACAAGAAAAAGAAATCCCTACAAGAAAAAGAAATGTATTAAGAAAATTTATTAAGAAATTAAGTACTCTAATTTAGAATATCTAAGTTATAGGTTCGTCTTCAAATATGATAACGAAGACGACAAAAATAAAATTAAGATATACAGGCATATATGCCATTATCTTTAAATGATTTCTCAATTTATAATCTAAATTGAGTGGATATAGTCTCTTTTAAACGTTATATCCAAGCTTCTTGCTTGGCAATTTATATGCCATATTTTCATATGAGTATCAATTTCTTAGATAAATTGAAGAGTTCAAACTTTATGAAAAGTATTTTGTTAAGAATTAACAAAATAAAGTTTATTACTTGGCTAGTAATTGAATTAAGTTAATTAAGTATTGAATTACTAATTTAATTAAATGTTATCTCGTCATTTACGCCATTAATTAGTGGTACTCTATAAACTTTAGTCTATAAACTTAATTTGTATTAATAACTATGTTAGAATATTAACTATTATAAGTGTGGTTAGGATCAATCCGAACCATTCAATTTAGTACAGAATTCAGAGTGCCGACTATTCAACAACTTATTAGAAACGCGAGACAGCCAATACAAAATAGAACAAAATCTCCTGCTCTTCGAGGATGTCCTCAGCGTAAAGGAGTATGTGCTAGGGTGTATGTGTGACTCGTTTGGATCGTAAGCTGAAACGGATCAGGAGAATTTTATATTAAAAACTTTCCTGCTGTAGAAAAAGCACAGATCTATCATCTACTCTTACCGGGGATGAAATTTATGGTTTCCATTGGTGCAAATCCAATCATCTCGATGTGGGATGAAAAGCAGTTCCTCATTGGTAGCGAATGGTTATCAATCCATTGAGCGGGGAAATAATGCAAATTTAAAAAGCATAATGCTTGTATTGCCGCGAAAACGGACACAAGGTCAGCTACCTTGCCAACTCTCATAATTACATGTCGTCACTGTACGGATAAATCCTATCATGGGAGTATTTCTTACTTAATTAATTCGGGGGGAGTAGAGCTGGAGATGGTAAACTGTACAAGTTACCAAATACTCATCTCATGTCTAATTTAGGGCTCCGGCGTATAGAGAGGATCTTACCGTTAGAGAAAGAACCATAGAAACGATGAAACCCATAATATAATACATATATATATATATTATATATATATTTTTTCTTACTTAGTACAAGGTCCGATCCCTTGCTTACCTAGAAGGTGCCGAACTGAAGGGAATTATGGTTAGGAAGGTTGCAGTAGCAAAAGCCATTGGAATCTATATTTTATACATCAGAAAAATCAGTTTGATTCTTAATAAATCCAAAGAGAAGAATGACTAATCAAAAAATAGATTAGTCATTCATGAGAATCAACTTCAATGACCAGAGTGAAACGTGGATATATAGCTCAAAAACGTCGAAAAAATATTCTTGCATTTGTGTCAGGCTCCCGGGGGACCCATTCAAAACTTTTTCGAATTGCTAACCAACAGAAGATGAGAGCCTTAATTTCCGCTCACCGAGATAGAATTAAACGAAAGAGAGATTTTCGTCGTTTATGGATTACTCGGATTAATGCAGCATCTCGTGCTAATGGAGTCTCCTATAACAGATTCATACAATTTTTATACAAAAGGCAGTTGCTTACAAATCGTAAAACACTTGCGCAATTAGCTATATTAGATAGTAATTGCTTCTATATGATCTTGGAAAAGATTCTCATATCATGAAATATTCGAACCGAATCTCCCGGAGAAAATTCTCCGGGAAACTAGAGACAATGACAAAGTGATTCCTGTTCGGGACGAACAATTAAATCCTTTTCACTTAAAAAACTGCGATCTGTTCTATCTTTGTCAGATATCCCAGATCCGATTCGATCCAGGAGTAAGTTCATTTCTTAGGTCCCGATTACTTTTTCATTATAAAGAAAGGGTATAAAAGATAGAATACGAGCTTGTTTAATAGCCCTAGCTATTAGGCGTTGTTGTTTCAAAGTTAATCGATTAACTCGACGAGATAATATTTTTCCTTGCTCGCTAATAAATCGACTAATTAAGCTAATATTTTTATAATCAATTTGTTCTCCAGACCCAATCGGTGACAAACGTTTACGAAAAGATCGCTGATTCCGAGGAAGTCGCTTAGATTTATTTCTAAAAGATGGCTTAGATGGATTCCTAGAAATTCGTTTAGATGTAGATGTATTTCTATAAATTCGTTTAGATGTAGATGGATTCCTAGAAATTCGTTTAGATGTAGATGGATTCCTAGAAATTCGTTTAGATGTAGATGGATTCCTAGAAATTCGTTTAGATGTAGATGGATTCCTAGAATTTCGCTTAGATGTATTCCGAAAGGATGGTTTCAATTTATTCATAGTTCGTTTCATGAACCTTTCAAATAATATTTATTCAAAATATTTCGAAAAGAAATATTGACAGTGACAGATTTTGTTATGATATACAATATCTTTCTATATTTTTGATCTATTTATATCCCTAGGTGGGAGTATTATATTTAATATACTATTTCTTTATTTCTCCGTGAATGGTATGCTTGTAACAATAAGGACAAAATTTATTCAATTCCAACCGAATAGGAGTATTACGGCGATTTTTTCGAGTCGTATATCGGGAGATACCTGGCGATTTTTTATCAAAACTATCTTGGGTACAACTAGTACATTCCAGAGTAATTGTTACTCTTACATTTCCACCCTTGGCCATAAACTTACTCCGAAGATATTGGATTTACTTCGCTTTTTCTGGAAAAAGAAAAGAAAGAGAAAGGGATAGAAGTTGTCGGAGAATTATTAAAGATTTTATTACTTAATTCATTCTCGTAATAAAATCTTTAATTAGGAGTTTTCAGTAACTAATTATTATAATTAATTTGTGGGAGGAACTTTTGGATCTAGATTTATATCTAACCTCCCCCCTTGAGTTCTGAACTTAGATAGGGATTGAATCCACTTTATTTATCCAATAAATAGAGAAGGGTCCAATTGATCTAGCATCATTTTAATCCTTTCGGATTCGCAGGAGAATTAGAATGAAAAAAAGGGAAAAGTCAGAGCATCTGGAAAAAAACGATTTATCTCAATTAATAAACCGGCTAAAGATCCCAGCCATAAAGTAGCTAGCACAGGTGCTGTGGAAAGATATGTCTTTATATCTTGCATTGTTCGTAAGTTATCCTTCTCAATCCTAATACATATATTATATGGTCAACTACATCCGTAGTTGATGAATCCCTTGTCTTGTACAGGGAACTCTGAACAGATAGATATCTGTACAATGGGACGATATCTATATTTCTGGAAGATAAATTTTTTGTTTTATAAAATACTGTCAATGAATAGACATCTTATTAGATGTTTTCCATGTATAGAATCTATTCACGAGATCAAATGAAAATTTAAATAAATGTGGAAAAAAAAATATATAGATTAATAATATCTATCTATTATTATTATATATAGACAATATAATTGATAGGGATGTAGCGCAGCTTGGTAGCGCGTTTGTTTTGGGTACAAAATGTCGCAGGTTCAAATCCTGTCATCCCTACCTAGTCCTTTTCCTACAGAAGGAAAGAAACAGAAAGGAGCTCCAGTGATATCAATTCACTGGAACATCAACAATCAGTGATTGGGTCAGTTTTAAGAGTAAAAAGGCCCTTTCTTTTTTTTTTCTAAGAAAGCGCTCTTAGTTCAGTTCGGTAGAACGCAGGTCTCCAAAACCTGATGTCGTAGGTTCAAATCCTACAGAGCGCGATCCTGCTTTTTATTGGTCCAATCTTCTTGATTGACCATTCATTTAAACTAGAATGGTAAATGGATTCTGATTCTTAAAATCAGAAGTAGACCCATTTATGATAAAAATGTGATCAAATATCCAATTGATCACCACGTCGGTACTGTAAATATGCAGTTACGGATAAGCCAGCCAAAGTAATAGGAATTAGACCTAACACAATTCCGGATAATAAAACTTCAATCATATTGATTCAAATAAAAAAAAAAGTAAAGACTAATAGCTACCCCGGATAGTACCTCGAATTTACTAGGAATATCAAGAAATTAGAGAAGTTATAAAATTCTGAAGTGAACGAAGATGTTTTTTTATTTAACTTCAAATAAGTCGTATATTACTTAAACCGATGAATAGAACTAAGGTGAAAATAAGCAAAGTGAATAAAAACCCGAAATAACTAATTGTAGTAGGCATAGAAGGACTCAATGGATAAAAATATGATTGATACATATCTTTATCAGGCAATTACCTAAAAATTCTCCCTTTATGGGAGATAATATCATCGTCAGAGTTAAAAAAGTCAATGGTACATGTATGAATTGATACCAATTCGTTAATTTTATATCCAACGATATGTATGAATGTTATCAACAAACATGGAAGGAATAGACGAAAAAAGATATTCTATTCATTTGAATAAGCGGAGATCCAATCTCCCAATATATTGAGCAGCCCATGAATAGAACCAATACCAATTATGTAACTACTCAACAAATTATCGAACGTGATATTATTTCTAATAAATACGAAATGAATGAATTTGACAATGATTCTGATTAGATTACCTTACATTATTTCAGGCCCGGTCTGTTTGAACGAAAGAAACCTCTACTAAAACTAAGTATAGTAAAAATTCACTCATTCGTACGCATCTAATTTATAGATGGATTCACTTTTTTCCATATTATTTCTTAAGGCCAGTAATGCAAGCAAAGCTTGATATTCCATCCTGTCTATTTTGGAAAATAAAATAGGAATAGCTCGTATTATACTTAACATATCTACAATTCGATCAAGATTAATATTCCACTATTCACCAGTTTATTCACGAAATTCGGTCATCCACACCCAAAGTGCTATGTTATTGAGTCATTAAGTTCATGGCATAATTTCACTCGCGATACTCTTGGAAATACACCATACAGTATAACAAATGATTGACTTCTTAAAGTGACATGAATGTATTCTAGTTATATAGAGCCACCCGTGCGAAAGCCATTACAATTATTACTGCTTAAATTCCCCATGATCCATATCTACAATTGTTACAATATGGAGGGTTACTATCGGACCTATAATGAAACATATGGGATTCTATCATTTCTGTCCAGTGAAAAGAAAGCAAAGAGATGGATTCAATTGAACAAACAGAGCTGGAATAACTGGCAGTAGCAAGATCCTTCTATCCCGCTCCCTTTCGATATTAACCACAATTGTATTGCTATGTTAGAAGAAGGCTAGTTATACTGATTCAGTATACTTCCAATATACCCTTGGTATAATATTGACAATCAAACAAGGATTGTAGAAGATATCAGTAGTTTTCCATTTCCTGATCTCTCTCTTTCATGGGATCAATTTCCCCTTGACTTTACAATAATATATGGAGCTTAGCATGTCTGGGAATACGGGAGAACGCGCTTTTGCTGACATTATTACCAGTATTCGATACTGGGTTATTCATAGCATTACTATACCTTCCCTATTCATTGCAGGTTGGTTATTTGTCAGTACGGGTTTAGCTTATGATGTCTTCGGGAGCCCCCGGCCGAATGAGTATTTCACAGAAAGTCGCCAAGAGGTTCCATTAGTAACTGGCCGTTTCGATTCATTAGAGCAACTAGATGAATTTACTAGATCTAGATCTTTTTAGGAGGTAATAATGACTATAGATAGAACCTATCCAATTTTTACAGTGAGATGGTTGGCTGTTCACGGACTAGCTGTACCGACAGTTTTTTTCTTGGGATCAATATCAGCAATGCAGTTCATACAGCGATAAACTCTATATAAACTAAATAACGGAGCTATTTATGACACAATCAAACCCGAATGAACAAAATGTTGAATTGAATCGTACCAGCCTTTATTGGGGGTTGTTACTCATTTTTGTACTTGCTGTTCTATTCTCTAATTACTTTTTCAATTAGGAACAGTGAAAATCTTCTTTCTCTCCCAATTCAGAGAGATCTAATACTCATAATAATAATAGGATTGTTTATGTCTTGAGCATGACTACTTAATAAAATTTGAAAGGGAGTAATAGAAATGGCTGATACCACCGGAAGGATCCCTCTTTGGTTGATAGGTACTTTAACTGGTATTCTCGTGATTGGTTTAATAGGTATCTTTTTCTACGGTTCTTATTCCGGATTAGGATCATCCCTATAGTAATGAAATATATTTCATATCTATAAGGAATACTTTACACATGAAAGTGAAAACTAAAAAAGAAAGATAAGACCTTGCCCTTTTTTGAACTCAAAGAAGGGCAAGGTCTTATCTTTCTTTATTTTCGAAATAAATTGAATCTCTTTGTAGATTCACAATTGGACATTTAGTCAAATACTATGACTATTTTTTTTTATAAAGAGAATTGGATCGATCTTCCAAACAAAAAAAGCACAAATTAACGTTTATTCTGCATAATATTCTCAACTATTTGTTCATTTCTAAGAGATTCCGCAAAATTTGCGGAAGTTCAAAAAAATAAAATAAAGAATATAAATTTTTTTCGTTCTAAGAAAAGAACAAGGACTATTGGATTAGAAAAGAAGCGAACTGTTTCATTCAAACGTTTGCTTTGCTAAATAGGCCGGGCCCCATTTGCTCAATGAGCAATATTGCCTTTGCTGCTCTTTTTCTAAGAAATTTCAGTACAACATGGAGGAATGGGATTAGAAAACGAACGAGCTCCTCTTACTTTGAGGAGACAACGTAAAAAAGCTATATATATATTTTTTTTTTACCTTTTCAAGGAGTAAGATAAGGAATAAAATGAGGGAGAGTATTAAGTCAAGACTGCTTTATTCTTTTCCTCCTTATATTTATGTTTTGATCATTTGTCTTCGATATGATAGATTAAGATGATCTAAATATGACATGTATTTAACTACATTATGTCGCATATTACTAGGGGACTGTTCGACAAGTCTCATTCCTTATTCAAGAGATACATATATCTCTATTTTTTCATCCTTGATATATAATAATTCGACCAGAAGGAGAGAGCGAATGAAAAGCTCTCCATCTACGAAGGGGTATGACTTAATTATTACATATATGATTACATTAGTCGTTGACAAGACGTAAATTAAAATCTTTCAGTCAACTTAAGGGTTCACACATTAATTATATGCAACTAAAAATTAATCTCGACTAATTGAACTTTCTCAAATTGTTTCTTCTTAAGAACCAGAAATATCTGTGCCAAAACGACAGATGCTAAAAATAATAAAAGACCTTGAACACGTAAAGGATCTTGAAGTACTATTTCTGCATCTTCCTGACCAAATCCACCTACATTGGGATTATTCGTTAACGACTGATCCGCCTTGATGAATTCGCCTTCTGAGACAAGAAGTTCCGGTCCCAGAGGTACAAAGTCAACCACTTGTCGACCGTCTGATGAATTTTCAATAGTTATTTGGTATCCGCTCTTTTCTTTACGTGCAATTTTACTTATTCTACCTGTTGCTGAAGCGTTATAGACTGTATTGTTGCTCTTGCTCCCATCGGGATAAATTTGTCCTCTTCCTCTATTGCCACCCACATATATGGGATATTTCAGGAAGTTGACTGCTTTATTAGTAGCAGGATTTGGTGAAAGGATGGGAAACACAATTTCACTATATTTTTGACCAGGAACAGGACCTATTACGATAATATTTTTTTGATTGGGCCGATAGTTCTGAAAATAAAGATCACCTATTTTTTCCTTAATTTCAGGATAAATACGATCTAGAGGAGCTAATTCAAAGCCTTCGGGTAAAATAAGAACAGCTCCTACATTTAAAGTTCCTTTCTTACCATTAGCAAGAACTTGTTTTATTTGCTTATCATAGGGGATCTTAACGACTGCTTCAAATACAGTATCGGGAAGCACAGACTGTGGAACCTCGATCTCCACAGGTTTTTTAGCCAAATGACAATTGGCACAGACAATACGTCCAGTCGCTTCTCGAGGATTTTCATAACCTTGCTGTGCGAAAATGGGATATGCATTCGCAATAGATGTCTGAGTCATGATATGTATCATGATCAAGACGGAAATTGATTGAGTTATCCACTTTTTCACCCAGTCATCATAAGTATTTCTATTTTGCATGTTCAATTTTTGGTTCCAAATCTTTTGTTTAAACAATAAGTGGGAGTAAGTAGCTATCATAGTTACTTGTTTGCAATTCTGCTACTATATTAAACCCAAAGCTAAAAAATAAGAAGTATTGCCCTAAAAAACGTAAAAAAAGGAGCAAATAAATTTGCTATTATGAATGAATATGGCAAAAACAATTTTAATTAATTGTGTGATAAACCCATTTGTCATTCATTCATCGAATGATAAATTACTACAAGTGAAGGAGATGTACGATTGAAACGTCGGAAGATCCAATATTTGAAAATTGTGTCTAATATGACTGGAAAAGTTGAAACTAGACCAGATATTATTCGTTCGTTATGGCCAAATCCATAATTTTCAAAGATCAAATCGATCATCAATTCCCAACCATGGGGCGAATGAAACCCAATACATAGATCGGTTGCTAAAAGAATGGCAAAAGCTTTCATTGTATCGCTTAGGCTATAGAAGACTTCTTGGACCCAAGAATTAAGAATGCCAAGTTTCTTCTTACCCAGAATGAGATAAACACTTAGAATAAAAAAACCTATTAGATTTGTTAATAAATGCGAGATGATTTGTATACAATCTTGATTATATATTTTGACCAATTGGATCATTTTTTTCTGCATCTCTATACAAATATATTGTGAATGCGTTTCCGAATAATCTTCCACCATTCTTTCTAACAGGAATAGCTCTTCTATTTTCTCAAATTTTCCTAGAGCGTTTTCTTCTTGTAGATAATCAAAAATTTTCTTGGATTGACCAGTATTCCACCAATTTGTAACCCAGGACTCTAAACCTTTCTGTAATGAAATTGAAATTCCCCAAGGTAGTACTACTAAACATGCGAGATATTGTAGAGAAGCTAATGCTTTATATTTGGCCACTTCCAATTCGTGAATCGCTAACGAACTCGATTGGCTCGTTAGCTCTGTCCGAAATCTGAACAAAGTACGAATTATAGAACGAGGTATGGGATCCATAGAATGATCTAATGCGTAATTCTTCGACCCCGAGAAAGAATATCTTTCGGATGAGGGATAGTTTGCTCCGAATGAGAAGTAGAGTAAAAGGGAAATTGATCCCAGCCGGATCAACCACTTGAAAAGTGCTTTGATTTGGGCTAATTTATTAATGCTTTTCTTATTTGACTTTTGCCCGAAGAAAGGAGCAGCAGCATAAGTCTTAAAAAAAAAATACTTTTTGAATTAAAGGGATGGATGTTGATTAGCACAAGAGGTAACAAACTACCTTACGGGATAAAAGCCATATATCTATTTGATAAAAAGTCTAATAATAATCAATTCTGCACTCCAAAAGGCCTTGGTAGGTATGGGAGATTAAATCTTCTAATTTAATTTCGTACGCGTATGTAAAAAAATTTTATATATTAATAATAAGTAATTTTATTAAATATTAGTTATATTACTATAACTGTATCCTCTTGAGTATCGGCCCTTAATAAATATAAAGAATGCTATGGAGTGTTTTGCAAACTGCCAAAAAATGCCAGTATGCTTCCATAAGTACCATTTCGTGTTGGTGGAAATAAACTGACTGTACGATCTTCCCCCCTCCCAGACAAATATTCTATCAACATTTATTCTTGTATCTACATTTGTATGTTCAAGAAGAGACCCCATTTCAAAATCCTTCAATGGATACACGCAAAAAACGGGCTAATTCGGCAGCTTTTTGTTCCATTTCACGCAAGGTCAAAATTTCTTCAGCACGAGTTAAGGGGATGTCTTGTTGGCCCTTTATTTCCATATAAAGAACACGACGAGGAGAAATACCTTCTTGAACTTCCATTTTTATCGCCTGAATATCCTTCATAAGAAATTGGAGGAAAATACGACGATTTCTTCCGGGAAATCCCCAACGAAAAAGACATACAATTCCTTCTTTTTCATCAAACTTATTATAGCCACTACCTACATTGTACAAAATTGTACACCACAAATAAGAGCTAATAAACAGACCTGCAATACCATAAAAACACATTACAATTCCTTGTGGAACAAAAAGTATTTGCTGAGATGACAATAAAGGTATCAGGTTCCTACCAAGGTAACTTGAAATTCCGACCAAGAAAAATCCTAGTGAACCAAAAAAAAGGATACAAGCAAAAAAAAAATTGCTTATCTTTCGAGACCCTGTTATGGGTTCTATCCAGAGCCATTTGGATCGACGATTCATAACAAATTGCGTCCTATTTAAGTTGAGGGAGCGGCCAAACACTTACTCTTTTGACTCCCAAAGTCACTCTCATAAATTAGCTATATAAATAAACTAGCCATATACATATAAGCATCTCAGTAGAAAATGAAATATCAAATATCTATATATAAAATATCAAATATCTATATATATTATATATATTTTTTCTTATTCTTTTCCCATGCCTTTTTTTGGAGGGGGAATTGGTCCTTATAATACATACTTCATTGCATAAGTCGAGTATAAATAACACTCTCTATATTACAAATGTATTATATATACATCGTATATACATCGTATTAAGTAAGAAAGACTTATTCATTCACACACGCGTTATATATGATATGTATATGATATGTATATCAATAATATATGATCTACATATCATATACATTCAGACTCTATCCATAGATTATATCTATGATGTATAGACAATACGATATATCTCCATATATTCATCAATATATGAATAGATCTAAATAAAGATGAATATCTATTCAGATCTATTTTGTTCGTGTGTAAAATAAGTTTTTATGTTATATCATCCAAAAGAAATATTTTGTTCTACGATTGAGAGATTGGAATATGAGATCTGATTGGATCAGATTCATAAAATCTCGTCGTTTTGAATATAGAAATAAAAAAAAACCATTGTAATTGCCGGAAAAAACAAGCCCGCCAAAGGCACGAAAACAGAGGGTAAGTTGGGATTTATCATAAAAAAAATATCTTAAATATTTCTCTATACTAACAAAGATAGATTATAAGCCCAAATGAGCGATAAAACCAAATCAGCGGACTTACCTTTCAAAATACCTATTTTGAAAAGTACTTTATTTTACTTGTTTGATAGAAATGGGACCAATTTCCACATTGTATATTGATACATATAAAGGATAAAATATATCCGCTTCTCGTTGCTATATTGAACATATTTTAACTGTTCCATTAATGTTCTTGAATAATTGTTCACCTTTGAGATAAGGGTCTAACTCCACAGCATAATCTTCTCTAATGCGAGAAAGTTACATAGTGTCTACTTTTTCTGATAAAGGGGTATTTTCATGGGTTTGCCTTGGTATCGTGTCCATACAGTCGTATTGAATGATCCTGGCCGGTTAATCGCTGTGCATATAATGCATACAGCTTTAGTTGCTGGTTGGGCCGGTTCAATGGCTCTTTACGAATTAGCAGTTTTCGACCCATCTGATCCTGTTCTTGATCCAATGTGGAGACAAGGTATGTTTGTTATACCTTTTATGACTCGTTTAGGAATAAAGGATTCGTGGGGTGGATGGAGTATCACCGGAGAAACTGTATCTAATCCAGGTATTTGGAGTTATGAAGGTGTGGCCGGGGCACATATTGTGTTTTCTGGCTTGTGCTTTTTAGCAGCTATCTGGCATTGGGTATATTGGGATCTAGATGTATTTTGTGATGACCGTACGGGAAAACCTTCTTTAGATTTGCCTAAGATTTTTGGAATTCATTTATTCCTCTCAGGAGCAGCTTGTTTCGGATTCGGAGCATTTCATGTAACGGGTTTGTATGGCCCTGGAATATGGGTGTCTGATCCTTATGGACTAACTGGAAAAATACAACCTGTAAATCCGGCGTGGGGAGCTGAAGGTTTTGATCCTTTTATTCCGGGAGGAATAGCTTCTCATCATATTGCAGCAGGTATATTGGGTATATTAGCAGGTCTATTCCATCTCAGTGTTCGTCCTCCCCAACGTTTATACAAAGGATTACGTATGGGGAATATTGAAACTGTCCTATCTAGCAGTATTGCTGCTGTGTTTTTTGCAGCTTTTATTGTGGCCGGAACAATGTGGTATGGTTCCGCAACCACTCCGATCGAGTTATTTGGTCCCACTCGTTACCAGTGGGATCAGGGATACTTCCAACAAGAAATAGATCGACGGGTTCGTGCCGGTTTGGCCGAGAGTCTAAGTCTATCAGAAGCTTGGTCAAAAATTCCAGAGAAACTTGCTTTTTATGATTACATTGGGAATAATCCAGCTAAAGGGGGGTTATTCAGGGCGGGTGCGATGGACAATGGAGATGGAATTGCTGTTGGTTGGTTAGGACACCCTGTCTTTAAAGACAAAAAGGGACATGAGCTTTTTGTACGTCGTATGCCTACCTTTTTCGAAACATTTCCAGTCGTTCTAGTAGATGAAGAAGGAATTGTGAAAGCCGATGTTCCTTTTAGGAGAGCAGAATCAAAGTATAGTGTTGAACAAGTAGGTGTAACTGTTGAGTTCTATGGTGGTGAACTTGACGGGGTTAGTTTTGGTGATCCTGCTATAGTCAAAAAATATGCTAGACGTGCACAATTAGGTGAAATTTTTGAATTAGATCGTGCTACTTTAAAATCCGACGGTGTCTTTCGGAGTAGCCCAAGGGGTTGGTTTACTTTTGGACATGCTACATTTGCTCTTCTATTCTTTTTTGGACACATTTGGCATGGTGCTAGAACCCTATTCAGAGATGTTTTCGCTGGTATTGACCCGGATTTAGATGCCCAAGTAGAATTTGGGGCATTCCAAAAACTGGGGGATCCAACTACTAAAAGACAAGTGGTATAATATAACATTGCTTCGATCGATAATAAATCTCGAGAGATTCCATCTCAGTGAATATTCATTCTCAATAGATTAAAAATATTTTGATTACATTTTTTTTCTGGAAAATGTTGTAATTAGTACGAAAGCTATCTCCATAAAAACTACGATCGAATCTATGGAAGCATTGGTTTATACATTCCTTTTGGTGTCGACCTTAGGGATAATCTTTTTCGCTATTTTCTTCCGAGACCCCCCAAAAGTTCCGGATAGAGGAGGAAAATAATTTATTTATTTTTCGAATACTCTTTCTTATAATCAAAGAATGACCTTCCCGATCGGGAAGGTCATTCTTTCAACTAGTCCTCGTGCTCTTCAAAAGGATCTCGAAGTTGTTCAGAGGGTTGCCCAAAGGCAATGTATAGGGCATAACCAGTAAAGCTAACAAGTAAACGAGATATGGAGATAGCGACTAAGGTTGCAGTTTCCATTGGTAGGTAATCCTTCCTATGTATGTATATATACATAATAGTATACAAAGTTAATAGATCTCAACCAATACTATTGTTTTTATGGCTACACAGACCATTGATGACACTTCCAGAACCGGGCCAATACGAACTAGTGTAGGAAATTATTTAAAACCACTTAATACAGAATCTGGTAAAGTAGCTCCCGGATGGGGAACTGCTCCTCTCATGGGTACGGCAATGGCTCTATTTGCAGTATTCTTATCTATTATCTCGGAGATTTATAATTCTTCTGTTTTATTGGACGGAATTCCAGTTAGTTGGGTCTAGAGAAACTAGAAGATCCGCCCGGATCTTTAGCTAATCCAAAAGAAAGAAAAAAGAACTAAGGAAGACAATATTTTGAATAACTTTAGTTTCTAGATTATTAATGTTCCGGTAGTTTGATCGTGTAATTATTTTTATCTAAGGATTTTTGGAATATGGGTGTGCGACTTGTTAAAATTGATCTCAATTCTAGTACAGAAGACCGATCTGTTGTCGTCATAAAGATGGTCTTCCTACCTCGTTGGATATTGATCCAATAGTTAATATCTAGAGCACGAGGTATATAAATAAATAATATAATATATTAAAGAAAATCTTAACTATGGTTTATAATTGTTATTTATATCTCGTGACCAGGCTTCCAATTCTTTGAAAGAATTATGATCAGAAATCGAGGGATCTCTTCTCCTCTTTTTTATGCTGACTTTGACTGAAGAATGAGATAGTATCTCATTTCTCTTAGTTAGTATATTTCATTGAGGAAATAAAAATGAAATTGAAAGGTTATAACCCATAAAACCTTTTGGGTATAAAAAAATCATCGGGGTAAAATTTAAATCTAAGGTTTAGATTGGTTCATCTATTGAGATCTCGACAAGATAATTCCTATAGATCGTCCATACCTATTTGTTCTATAGGTGATCACGAATAGGATAAAAGATCGTTCAAAAGGCCTATAGCGATTCATTCTGCATAATAATGAGCCGACTTGAAATTTGAGCATTATGAAGTCTTTCTCCCTTCTTATTGTATAAAATCATGGATTATTGTGAATTCTCTTCCTTCATATTCGCTAAGTAGCGAAGTATTCATTATTTTCATGTTTTACAAACAATATACTTTGTTCAAAAAGGTATTTGGGTGTTCTTGTTTAAGCCGTATGAAAGTAAATTTTCATGTACGGTTTTCAGAGGGGGAATTTTAGTTGACCTATCTCAATAAAGTATACGATTGGTTCGAAGAGCGTCTTGAGATTCAGGCGATTGCGGATGATATCACTAGTAAATATGTTCCTCCTCATGTGAATATATTTTATTGTCTAGGAGGCATCACACTGACTTGTTTTTTGGTACAAGTAGCTACTGGTTTTGCTATGACTTTTTACTATCGTCCCACCGTTCTAGAAGCTTTTGCCTCTATTCAATACATAATGACTGAAGTAAACTTCGGTTGGCTAATCCGATCGGTTCATCGATGGTCGGCAAGTATGATGGTTCTAATGATGATCTTGCATGTATTCCGTGTTTATCTCACAGGTGGATTCAAAAAACCTCGCGAATTAACTTGGGTTACGGGTGTCATTCTAGCTGTACTAACCGTATCTTTCGGTGTAACTGGTTATTCTTTGCCCTGGGATCAAATTGGTTATTGGGCGGTCAAAATTGTGACCGGTGTGCCTGAGGCCATTCCTTTAATAGGATCTCCTTTGGTAGAGTTATTACGCGGAAGTGTTAGTGTGGGTCAATCTACTTTGACTCGTTTTTATAGTTTACACACTTTTATATTACCCCTTCTTACTGCTGTATTTATGTCAATGCACTTTCTAATGATCCGCAAACAGGGTATTTCAGGTCCTTTATAGAAAGGAAATATACATTTTAAATGAGTACTCAAAACCTATCATTTTGAGCAACGATATATCATTGCCGCGAATATTTCTTATTGGAAATATGGAAATAAGAAACCATGTTTCTCGGATTTCGCCTTTTAATTCTTAAGTATTCTTTATCTAATACAAAGAATTAACGTAGATACTCATCTCAAATGGAGAAAATAGATTATGGGAGTGTGTGACTTGAACTATTGCTTAGGCCGTGCAGATACATTCTTCGATCTGCCATATAAAGATTAATCAGAAATGTGTCTCTGTCCCAATTTTCTTCCCAAAAAAGGAAGTTTAGAACCTGGAGAAAAGGCATCGGGCACTTTGTTGCGTCCCAAGAGAGTTATTTCTATGATCGAATCCGAATTAGGCTCCGTAAGATCCAGGTAATGGTAGCAACATAATAAATAAAACTTATTACTTGTCCTTTCCTTTTTATAGTATGAAAATACATGCATTTCCCTTGTATTTCCATAGGGTAAACTATCGGAGTAAAAGAAGGGGTCTAAGGAAGGAGAAAGGCCGGATCAGTAACAAGTCAATACCTTGTATGCAAAAAAATTGTGTAGGTCGGGATAAACACGGATTACAAGGAATAAGATGGTCCAAAAGGCATATTGATCATGATCGAATTTATGAGCTTACTTGGGTACTGAGCACTTAATCCAAAATAATAAAATTATCAAGAATGGTATAGATCTTTGTAATTCTTATTACTGACGATATGCCCTTCATTATTTTTATAAGTTATTGTTCGAGCCGGATGATCAAAATTGGCATGTCCGGTTCTTTAGGGGGATAGATTCATAAAAATCTACTTATCCCAATAACAAAGAAACCTGACTTGAATGATCCTGTATTAAGGGCTAAATTAGCTAAAGGCATGGGACATAATTATTATGGAGAGCCGGCTTGGCCCAATGATCTACTATATATTTTTCCAGTAGTAATTTCAGGTACTATTGCATGTACCGTAGGTTTAGCGGTTCTAGAACCATCAATGATTGGCGAACCGGCAAATCCATTTGCAACTCCTTTGGAAATATTACCCGAATGGTATTTTTTCCCCGTATTTCAAATACTTCGTACAGTACCTAATAAATTATTAGGTGTTCTTTTAATGGCTTCAGTACCTGCAGGACTCTTAACAGTCCCTTTTTTAGAGAATGTGAATCAATTTCAAAATCCATTTCGTCGTCCAGTAGCTACAACAGTATTCTTAATCGGTACCGCAGTAGCTCTTTGGTTAGGTATTGGGGCAACATTACCTATCGATGAATCTTTAACTCTAGGTCTTTTCCAATTTGATCTAATTTAGAATATCTGAATCTCGAAAGAAATCTTCTGTTCTTATATCTAGGGAGTAGTTCCTTCAAGACAAATGATCTCTCCCTAGATATATTTTGTCAGATTTCAAATATATTTGTATGTAATAAATAATAAGGGATTTCTTCAAATTTACTTTAAAGAATAACTTAGAAAAAGGGAATGAATGGAGAGATGAAATAGAACCATTTCATGAATCTAAACCCGATTCCCGGGTAAATCAATTCCAATATTTCGTAGAAATTCCAATATTTCTTTGACAGATTGTTCCCCGAGGTGTTTAATTCTCATTAAATCTTCCCGACTGTAATTTGATAGGTCCGATAATGTTTTTATATTGGCCTTTTTGAGGCAGTTATATATCCTAGTAGAGAAGTTTAATTGGTCAATATACATTTGGTCGAAAATGATTCTCTTCGTATCGGTCGATATATGTGAAGGAGGTAGGGAAGGAGTCAGATTATCACTTAGACTATTTATTCCATTGATGTTTTCCTCCTCTGCACGCAGAAAAGGAAGGAAAAAGTCAATCAAATTCCGAGAAGCTTCGTAAAGTGCCTCTTTAGGAGGCAATCCTCCATTCGTCCATATTTCAAGAAAAAGGATTTCTTGTATCTCATTTCCGCTCCAATAGGAATGAATACTATAATTTACATTTTGAACAGGGATAAAGGCAGCATCTATAGGAAAAATTCCATCCTGAGAATTATAATTATTATAATTTGGATTTTGGGTAATATACCCGCGGCCTTTTTCAATTTGTAATGATATATCTAAGGTAATTGATTTTTTTATGTTAGCTATATGTTGTGTAGTATCAATTATTCTCACAGAAGGTGGTAATATGATATCTTGCGCAGTTACTTTTTTTGGTCCAACGATATAGATATACCCTTCTCGAATTCCGTATGCATCACTTCTAAGCACAATTTCTTTCAGATTCATCAAAATTTCATGTATCGATTCTTCAATACCTATTAACACAGAATATTCATTTTTTATGTTTTTAATTTTGGCATGTGTGATACATGTTCCTTCTACTTCTCCAAGTAAAACTCTTCTTATTGCACTACCTATTGTATTAGCTTGACCTTTGCGAAGCGGAGATAGAGTGAAACGACCATAATGAAGACGCTTACTGTCTGCTCTGGATTCGACACACTTTAATTGTGGTGTCTTAATAGAGACTAATATTTCATCCTGAATCATAATTATTATTTGAATAGATAATTTAAATATTTTTTTCTCTTGAAATTCATTCAATTCTTACACACGTCTCTTTTTGGGAGGTCTACATCCGTTATGTGGCATAGGAGTTACGTCACGTATATAACTCAAAAGTACACCACTTTTAGCAATGGCTCGTACTGCTGTATCTCTCCCTGGACCAGGGCCACTTATCATAACTTCTGCTTGTTTTAGCAGACCTTGATTCATTAATGTATGAATAACATTTTCTGCTGCAGTTTGAGCAGCAAATGGTGAACGTCTTTTTGTGCCTTTGAATCCACAAGCACCAGCAGAAGACCAAGAAACCGCTTGTCCTCGTATATCTGTAACAGTAACAATGGTATTGCGAAAACTTGCTCGAACGTAAATAATTCCTTTCAGTATTCGATGTTTAGTTCTACGCGGTAAAAATCTTCTTGTAGTTCTACGTGTCACAAATCTTTTTGTAGTTTTTGACACAAATTTTCTTGTAGTTTTTGACACAAATTTTCTTGTAGTTTAGAAATATTATAATTTAATAGTTAAAAAAAATCTATAAATTTATATCTAACTTTATAGATATAAATTTATAGATATAAATCTATAGACCAAATTTATAGATCAAAATAATAAATCAAACTTTTTTTTATAAATGCATTTCTTGATATAGATAAGGATTATCCCTGTCTTTGTTTATGTCTCGGATTGTGACAAATTACCAGAAGGCGTTTCTGCCTACGAATTAGGCGACACTTTTCACAAAATTTACGAACAGAAGCACGGATTTTCATTAATTTGTGGTCTTTCAAGGAATTACTAGGATCATATTCCATTTTGTTTTCTGAAAAACAGAGTTTATCTAATGAATGAGGCTCATTATTGAGTCATATCAGATAAAAACATTACGATTTTTAGTTGGTAGGAAATATATAAAATATGCGTCCCACACAATTACGCTCGGGAAAAAATCCGACCTTGACCCTAACTCCTAGTAGTAATTCTTCTCTACTAAATTGGTGTTGAATCTTATCTGAAATAAACGCTTCAATATCAAGGCCATTATCTAAATGAACCCTAAACAGGCCGTTAGGCAATTTTTCAGTAATTATACCTATACCCATGGTTTGACCATTAGGATTAGGACCTCTGACCCCTCCATTAGTTTTCATAATTTACATGCAAGCTCCTCCTTAGCATCTTATTATTTCAATATTATTTACTTCTTTATTAACGTTATATAGGTATTAACACTTTATTAACCTTAATAGGTATTAACATAATACTATATTATTATTTTCGACGGACGCACAATAGCATAATAAAATTTTAAACAATTATTTATAATTACCCAATATTGATCCGTTATAAGAATATTCGATCAAAAGATAACATCAGCATCATCATCATCATCATAACTGGGGGGACATCTAAAAATTATACGTCCTTTCTTTAAATCATAAGGAGTTAATTCGACCTTAACTCTATCCCCTCTTAGTATTCGTATAGATTTGTATCGAATCTTCCCCGAAATACACGTTAAAACATCTTCGCCATTATCCAAATGGACTGTAAACATGCCGTTGGGAAATGCTTCAGTAACTAAACCTTCGACTATGATATAGTTTTTTTTATTCATTCAATTTGTTGCTCGCCCCTCCTGGCTTACTGTTTCAAATAACATTGTCATTAATGTAGCACAAGACTTTTCCGGAACGAATATTCTGATGTTTATTTTGTGTTTAGGAATACGTTTATAAATTACCATAAAATACATAATAATTCACCTCCTATTTTTTTTTGTCGAGCTTCTCGATCAGTCATAATTCCTTGGGAAGTAGAAAGGATTACGATGCCCATTCCACCTAGAACTTTAGGGATCTCCCGATAATTGGAATAAATTCTCAAACCAGGTTTGCTAATACGCTTTGGAGCAGTTATATATCTCTTTTCCTTCCTTTCTCTAGATCTTGAAGTTAAAACCAAAAGAGATTTCTTACCTTCTTTATGTTCCCTAACATCCTCTATAAAACCTTCTCGTAGAAGGATCCTTGCAATGTTATCGGTCATAATAGTAGATGTTACTCGAACTGTTTTTTTTTTTCCCATGTCAGCGTTTCTTATAGAAGTCATTAGATTGGCAATAGTATCGTTACCCATGACGAACTAATTCTTAGGAATTCCCGGTCTCTAATATAAAAAGGCATGTTTATCTTTTTTAAGGAATATACCTGAGATTACAAATTATATCTATTAATGTATCTATTAATTCCACATGATCTATCAGTATTTATAATACTTCGGGGGCCAATGATATTATTTTGGTGAAATTCAATTCTCTCAATTCCTCAGTAACTGAACCAAAAACTCGAGTTCCTTTTGGATTTCCTTTCTGATCAATGACAACTGCTGCATTGTCATCAGATCGTATTATAATTCCATCGTCACGTTTAAGTTCTTTACACGTGCGTATAACTACGGCTCTAACTACTTCTGATTCTTCTAGGGGCATATTAGGTGCCGCTTCTTTAATTACAGCAATTATAACGTCACCAATATTAGCATATTCCCGATTATTTGCTCCTAGAACTCGAATACACATTAATTGTCGGGCGCCACTGTTGTCTGCTACATTCAAATAAGTTTGAGACTGAATCATTTTTCCTCCAAAAGATTTGTTGCCTCGGCATAAAAAAAATAATATTTCTGACAATAATATTTTTCAGCCAGAAATATTTCTTTGGTTCGGTATTATATAGGAGAACTAATAATAAATTGAGTATGTATAGGCATTTTGTATGCAACAATTTGAAAAGCTGTTCTAGCTATAGTTTCTGATACTCCGCTTATTTCATAAAGTACTCGACCCGGTCTGACGACAGATACCCAATATTCGGGAGGCCCCTTTGCTTTCCCCGAACCCATACGTATTTCTGCAGGTCTAATTCTAATAGGTTTGTCCGGAAATATACGTATCCAGATTTTTACACCACGACGGGCATAGCGGGTAATTGCTCGTCGTCCTGCTTCTATCTGCCCAGATGTTATCCAAGCAGGTTCCAATGCCTGAAGAGCGAATCTACCAAAACAAACGCGATTGCCCCGGGAAGCTACTCCCTTCATTCTTCCTCTATGCTGGTGACGAAATTTCGTTCTTTTTGGGTTATAGTCGATGGCTGTATAATACTATTTGAATCCTATCTCTATTTCAGAACCGGATATGAAAGTTTCTTCTCATCCGGCTCCTTGTGAAGAATCTATGGCAAACTGGTATATACAATATATATCACATGTTTTATATAGATAACACAGTATGGATATACGCATAACACATAATACATATATATATTGTACTATAATTGACGAAACACGTAGCAAATATTTATCTCTTTTATTTACATCGATAGTGCCCAATACGAATTTCACAGGCGAATATTCACTCTTCCAGTATTTGCTTCATCGGGCCAATTTATAGACAGACTCCAATGAGATGAATTCTTTCTTGGTTTATTTCGCCATCCTATCCAATGAATGATTAAGATTCCTATATGATCTTAATGCAGTCACAGGTTCCATCGTTCCCATAGCTTTCTGTCAAATGGCTGCTCAGGTTTACCCTCTGCAATGGAGCTCTTATTTCATTTCTTAAAGAATCAATTTCCTTAGTTTCCATTGACCCGAAGCTCTTTTTTATAAACCCAATCCATTTAATTCTAAATAGATCAGGATAATTCTTATGCTTTATCACAATGCTCTTTGGAGGTGATTTATTAACCATACAATACTGTAAGGAAGAAGATTTAATTCTTTCTTTTTCTCCTTCCTCCTTTTTTTCTTTTCTTGCATTACCAAAGACCGTTTTCGCTTCACGAGAGATATAGATCTTATTTTTTTGTCTCTTTGTGGAAGAAAGTCTTTCGTTCATTTGATGGAACTATCTATTAGATAATTTATTGGTTTTTAGTAATATGAAAGAAAGAATGGGTTTCTAATTATATATCAGAGACCAATTCGTTCTTATTTCGATTTCTCCATCATTTTAGAAAAGATCGCAAAAACTTGATCTCAACGAGTCGCACACTAAGCATAGCACTGCTCCAAGATGGTTAATCTAATTTTTATTTGATCTTATAGAATTGATGATTTATAATCGGTCAGATTGTAGAAAAGTATTACTCATTTTTATCAAAGATCCAAATTTTGATACCCAATACTCCATAAACGGTTTGAACCGCATAATAACAATAATCAATTTTAGCTCGAAGGGTCTGTAGGGGAACTCTACCTTGCATGGCCGATTCTTTACGGGCTCTCTCAATTCCGTTGAGACGTCCTTTGATTTTTATTTTAATACCTTCGACATCTGCCTTTTCAGCCAGTTCAATAGCTTTGTTCATTATTTTTTTTATTTCAACTCTCTCCTTTAGTTGTATAGCAATATATTCCGCAAGAATATTAGGTTCTCTATAAGGTTTATCAACTTTTTCTATAGAAATGAGAAGTTTTCGGTTCACAGAATCGAGCATATTCTGTACAAGCATATTTTGCACTTCGTCTCTTAATTGCTCAATTTCTTTATCTTTTTCTTTATCTTTTTCTTTATCTTGACCCCGTTTTTCGATGAACAAGTCGGTAAATCCGATATATATGTTGACCTTAATCAAATCAGCGTTTTTTACAATTTCTATACGTGTAATTCCTCCATAATTTGAGGAACCTTTTATATGTCGTACATAATTTACAATGCAATTATGTATTTTCTCATCTTCTCGTAAATCTTCGGAATAATTCCTTTGTTCAAACCAAAGAGAACGATGGTTTTGAGTAAAACCAAGTCTAAAACCAAGTGGATTTATTTTGTTTCCCATATATTTCTATCTTTTTGGTACTTTTTCCAGGTATTCTACTTGCAACATAAATGGATTATTATTCCATCTAATTTGGATATTTTATATTTTTTATTTTTCTTCCAATACAATAGTTATATGACAAGTGGGTTTCTGTATGGGATAACCCCGTCCCCGGGCTCTAGGTTGAAATCTTTTGAAAAGAGCACCTTCATTCACTTCAGCTCTACTGACAAATAAATTGTCTTCGTTTAAACCCATATTGTGATTAGCATTTGCAGCTGCAGAACGAATTACTTTTAATATGGGATAACATGCTCCATAAGGCATCCAACTCACTATAATAAGTGCTTCTTTATAAGAACGACCACGAATTTGATTAATTACTCTACGTGCTTTATTAGAAGACATACGTATATGTTTGGCCAAAGCCCGTGTTTTTGTACTTGGACTATTATTTACCATCTTCATCCTCCACAATGAATTATGTGTACTATTCACAACGATATTTTTATTGTTTCTCTCTAAAAAATTTTTTATTTTTTTGCTTTTTTATTGTTTCTCGCTTTTTTATCTTTTTTCGCATGCCCCTGGAAAATAAAAGTAGGTGCGAATTCCCCCAATTTGTGGTTTATCATACCATTTGTTATATAAATGGGTAAGTGTTCTTTTCCATTATGAACAGCAATGGTATGACCAATCATTGCGGGTACAATGGCAGATGCTCGGGACCAAGTCACTATTATCTTCTTTTCTTTCTTCATGTTTAGATTGTCTATTTTCCTCAACAAATAATTAGCTACAAAAGTATTTTTTCTTAGTGAACGTGCCATGGTCAATTACCTCTCTTTTGATTTACCTTTCTTTTTTTTATAAAAAATGGATTTCCAACTACTCCTACTTACGTCGACGAAGGATTGAAACATCACTATATCTATTTCTCTTCCGACTCTTTCTTCCAAGTGCGCTATAACCCCAAGGGGTTAGGGGTTTTTTCCTACCAATTGGGGCTCTTCCTTCACCGCCTCCGTGAGGATGGTCCACAGCATTCATAACTACTCCTCTTACTTCAGGACGTTTACCCAGCCAACGTTTTGATCCAGCTTTACTCAAAGTTCTATTTTTCCATTTAACGTTGCCTACTTGTCCAATTGTTGCTGAACAGTTCTCAGATATTAAACGAACCTCCCCAGATGGTAATCTTAATGTGGTTAATCGGCCTTCTTTTGCGATTAGTTCTGCTACAGCACCCGCCGCTCTAGCTAATTGTCCACCTTTTCCAACTTGTATTTCGACATTATGTATAGTCGTACCTAAGGGTATATTGGTTGAAGTAGACCTTTAGTTTGTAAAAATCCCTTCCCAAACTGTACAAGCCTCTCTCAGGGCATACAGCTTTCTGGATGTTAATTTGTACATTATTCTAGTAGTAAATATACTATCTATATAGTATATTATCTAGGGATCTAGGAGGGCATATTTAAAATCCCTTATGTCCTGATTCTCTACATCCTAGGTTTCTCTATTCCATCATCTGGCTTATGTTCTTTTTTCATGTAGCATTCAGAATGAATGACTTTATCAAATTACGTCAATACTTCCGCATTTTCCGGATAACGTAGGAGGCATTTTAAATAATAATATTTTTTTATTCTCTAAAAAATATTCTCACTGTTCAGCTCCGAATCTGCCTTTGACCATCAAATCAAATGTGAGTTACTTGTCTTTCTCTTCGTAACAAGGGTTCCTTTACCTTATTTTTTTATGCTTCAGACAACTCGGTCTTCTCCATATTATCATATCTCGGTAGCCAATAATTACAGAAACTATTGAACTCAATCACCCGCTCTTCTTTATCCTCAGTTTCCCTTTGGGGTTGATCCCATCAAAGTATCCTAGTTGGATCAGTGATAGATTTTTAGGTTTTGCTGTAAACCTAATCGGTTGCTTCCGATTACGTAAATTAATAATTCAAACCGCACTCAAAGGTAGGGCATTTCCCATTGATATAGGAGCTTTTGGACCAGAAAAAATATTATCTCCAATCATGACCCCTCTCGGATGCAAAATATATGTCTTTTCACCATCTTTGTAGTGCACAAGACAAATATATGCACTTCTATTAGGATCGCTTTCTATTGTTACAATTTTCCCCAATATGTTTTTCTCATTTCGCCGAAAATCTATTTGGCGATATAGACGCTTGTGACCTCCTCCTCTATGTCGTATGGTAATAATTCCTCTGTTATTACGACCTTTCCCACAACGATGCTGACCAGAGGTCAATTTTTTTTGTGGATGAGACTGGACTCTCCCATCGAAACCTGATAGGGATTTATAACGTGTGCCTGGAGTAAAAGTTTGGTTGGTCATGTTATTTATTATAAGTTTCATTTATAAGGAAAAAGTGGAATAGAATAACCTGGTTTTAGTGTAATAATCATACGTTTATAAGGCATTCGATTTTTCATTATTAGCTTAATCTTTTCCCTTTTTTCTCTCTTTTGCGGGGGTCGATAACTATTAACTCCTATTACTTTAACATTGAAGAAAAGTTCAATCCAATTTTTGATCTTTGTTTTAGTCGATCCCGAATCGACATTTAAAATATATTTATTTTTTTCAAATAGACAAATACTTTTTTCTGTAAATACTAAATCTAGATATTGAACCTCATCCATAAATATTTACTCCCTTACTATCTTTTAAAAAGGAAATACAAATGCCCATATCCACCAATCCATATTTAATTATAGATAAAAATAATTAAACTATATTGTATGAATATATCATACTTAAACTTATATGAATAAGTTAGGAATAAAAAACCAGTACAGACCTAATGTACTCTCGATATTTAATTAATTAATTGAATAGAAATAGTCTCGCTGTTTGCGATTCTTCCATCTAAAAGTTATTTATTCTGAGTAGAATGCAATAACTGTTTATTCTGAGTAGAATGCAAGTGCATCCAGCAGGAATTGAACCCGCAACTTCCCAATTATGAGTTGGGTGCTTTTACCATTCAGCCATGGATGCTAAAGCAAAAAAAATAATAATAAGTCAATATTAATAATAATAAGTATTGACTCAGATTAACCAATTTAATTATCTCTTCTTATACTTAATTCAAATAATGCTTATTATTTTCAATAATTAAATAGATATATATGACACATCTTTGTCATTTTTAAATTATAATACATTCATGTATACTAAAATATGATAATTTGACAATTAGACTCTTAGATAGATATAATAGATCTATAGATACCAAAAAATATCCAAAGAGAGTTGTTTCTCCTGTTTACAGAGATGGAGATATATTTTATCAAAATGCAATAATTACTTATGGTAGTATAATATATCTGCTTCTATATAGCAGAAGAGAGGAAGATTATTTGTGTTTACTTTTTTTAACAGGAAACAGGGATAGTGTTGACAATACATTATCGATCTATATAAAATATATAACAGATGTATATATATATATATATCTACATCTATATCAATCTATAGATACCAAACCGAATATAGAAAAAAAAAAAAAAAAAGAAGAGGATTTATCTATTACGTTTACAATAATAGAAATTTATTATATACGGACAAAAACAAAGTTCTTGAATCTATTGAAAGATCGAAATCTTTCCAAATCAATATTAATAGCAATAAACTATCTTGCTAAGATAGAATTAGACAAAACTGTCTAAAAAGTTGTATTAACTTAATTAATTATTGTTCTAATTAACTTATTTTTTATAATAATATTATTAAAAACTATGAAAAAACACCGAAAAACATTTTGGTTATATAGCATTCAGTCGAGATTTCAAGTGAACATGATGGGAGTTTTCAATCCATGGACCGAATCCAATTTGGTGAGATTGATAACTCAAATATTTTCTGGTCGAGAAAGTGTTATTAAGCTCTTTGACTTTCGGATTCTTAGTACTTTACTTATACGTGATCTACGTATATTTAGTTTAAAGGGTCAAGCATTAAAAGCTTTAATGGTACTTACATTACCATTACTTATATATTATTTAAATAGTCGCTCTTTAGTTCAAAGAAATAGATTAAATTTGATACATATGGAAATATCTGTACATCGTTTTGGGTTTGGAAATAAAAAAGTGTTGCTATTTCCGCATATGTTTATGTCTTTGCCAAAAAACAAAAGAAGATATCAACGTTGCTTGCTCAATCCAAAAGAACATGTTTGGGTTTTCTCAAGTTCCGACACAAATTTGAATTATAAAAATGATATAATCTCAGAGAACCCAGGACCAATAAGTTGGGAAAGTCATTCGGAGAACGATTCGAACGATATCGAATGGCAGATTGATTCAACTTTCAATTCGACTCAAAATGAGTTTTGGGAACCTATAAAATTTAGTGAATGGATTAAAATAAACGAATCTATTAATAAAAACGGAACAAAGCAATTAGAAGAAGAATCAGTTCAAACAAGAGAATTTAATTTATCTCCAAGACCAGAAGATTCTAAAATTGACCAAGAAATTGACCAAGAAATTGAACAAGAAATTGAACAAGAAATTGAACAAGAAATTGAACAAGAAATTGAACAAGAAATTGAACAAGAAATTGAACAAGAAATTGAAGAAAAATCAGCTCAAACAAGAGAATTTGATTTATCTTCAAGGCCAGAAGATTTCGGAATTGGAGAAATTGAACAAGAAATTGAAGAAAAATCAGTTCAAACACAAAAGCGAAAACGTCCTAGTCGAAAGCTATTCAAATGGATGAATATAGTCTTTAATTTTCGAATTGAAGAAAGCGAACAAGAAGAAATCGAACAAGAAGAAATCGAACAAGAAGAAATCGAACAAGAAGAAATCGAACAAGAAGAAATCGAACAAGAAGAAATCGAACAAGAAGAAATCGAACAAGAAGAATCAGTTCGAACAAAAGAATCTTATTCGTTCTCAGAGTCGGAATTTTGGAAAGGATTGTCTGATCATTTTTCAATAGATCAATCATGTATTGATCATTTTTCAATAGATCAATCATGTATAAATGTTAGTACTCCCAAGAAACCCATTGAAAAATTAAAATTATTGAAAAGGCGACAAGATGCTTTTCAATATTTCAGGAGATCAGAAAGGAATAGGATAGTTGATCTATGGAAGGTCAAAACATATCTTCAAAGTTCTTCTGCAAATTATGATATTTCATCAGATCCCGGATGGAATATTAGAAGAGATATAAATCAATTTAATTGTATTCGATTTGTGAACCAGAGTTTACCTTCGATATCTTCTTCATCCTGTGATGAAACCAAAGAAAAATTCCCGTTAAACAATGATTTTCAATTGAAAAAAATTATTCTGAAAATAACGGATGAATTTACTCTATCAATAACTAAGCCTAATCAGGCTTACGATAGTGAAATAGCCCTGTCTCACATGAATAAATTTTATGAACTGAACAAGAATATATTATTGACTCAGATCTTCAACTACAAAGATCAATTAAAAGAAAATTCTTTCTTTGTGTTACTCAATATTATTGATAAAGAGAATCAATATGTAGATCGAATAATAACAAAGAATGATGAAACTGAAACTTCGGTACGACTAATATTGAATCAATATAAGATTAAAGCTGACGAGCATCTTGAAAAAGCATTCAAGAGATTCTATCTTTTGAAGAACGCATTAATTAAATACTCTTTATCCAAAGTATTTAATGAGTACGCTAAGTACTCTTTAGGATCGGATCCTGCATTGGACGATTTAGAATCCAAAACTGCATTAGATGAGTATCCTTTTTCAAAAGTGTTCCAGAAGTACTATTTGGAATGGAAAAAAATATATATTCTATTATATTTAGAATTGACAAAAGGATTTAATAGATTCTATTTAATCAAAAGGTTCAGTTGGAATTTGAAAGATCAAATTCGAACAAATTGGATAAGAAAAGATCTTTTGAATAATAGAACAAAAGATGCAATTAACCAGCATTCATCAAGTTGGAAAAAATATCAGAAAGAATGGTTCAATCACTCTATTCTTCGAACTTCCAAAAATATAAATCGAAGTTTGAATATTAATGCATTGTCCATTCAGATCAAATATTTGAAAAAAGGGTTGAAACGTCTTGTGTCTATTTCTAAACAAAACAATTTGAAAAACAGAGTGTTCGATCCAATTGAATTATGTGCTACTCAATATTTTGGTTGGTCTGGAAGTACCAAAAAATTTTTTGGTATCATTTTGGACGATAATGATAAAGATATCAGACCGATTAAAAAGTCCAGCAAATCTAAATCAATCCCCAATTTTTCACAAAGATTGGAATCCTTGATCGATGAAGGAACAATAGCCTCATTAGGTTTGAATGAGAAACCGCTGAATCAATCGATTATTGACTTATTCGATAATGAAAAAAATTACATGGAATTATTTGATAACAGTGGTATTTCGACAATATTCAATGATCGAGACAATTGGTTAAATCCTTTAAAACTATCTAATCAAAACTCATTGAGAGTTGCTTTTTGCAAAGCAAATACATTTGAATTTTTAGATTATTTACATCATCCTCGTTTAAATTATAAAAAAAGATTAGCTTCTTACATGGAAAGGATTCATATCAAAAACAAGAATCTTATATATGGACAATTATTCAATCTTGTTCCCATCCATAACAAGGTCTTGTCTATTAGACCTATTAACTCAGAGAAAGAAACTATTTCACTCATCAAGTCACAAGTAAATTTATTATTGGCTAAATATTTACTTGACCAAGTGTTAATCCATGACTTGTACAAATCGTCAAATTTACTTACTCAATTGAATTCATTTGTTCATAGTAAAATAGATATTTCCTCGATTGAAAAGATATATAGAACTCCTTTAATAAGCCAACAAATCGTCAATTTTGACAAAAGTTCTTGCCATCCTTTTTTAACTAGTTCACATTCAGAAAAAAACAACCCCAATCAGTACCCTAAAAAGGGTGTTAGTTCGAACATGGGTCTGATTCAAAATCAATCTTATCAAGATGATTTACTATCAGAAATCTCTTTCAAACTGAAAAAATTTGCAGAAAAAGAAAAATATAGTTCGGCAGAAAGTCAAAAAAAAATAATTGAAGATAATATCATAGTTGATAATTTGAAGAAAGAAAAACGAAAGATTCTCCTATTTTATAAGATCTCTCAAATAGATATGCTTTTTGAGAAATGGGATTTGTTTCAAACATATACATCATGGTTTTTTACTTCTACATGGTGGAAATATATTGATAATTTATTTTCTATTACTTTTCCGCAAATACTAATAAGTATTAGTGATCAATTCAATATCATTTTGCACGATATTACGGATAATTGGAATCATACTTTGAATATTTTGTGGGCACTCTCTCATCAATTTTGTAAACTTCTAGAATGGGAAGTTAGAGCGAAATTTATCCCTAAATTGAATATGTTTTTATCCTATTGGAATCTTTTGGATTGGAAAGAACCAATTAATCAAACGGTATTTGAGGGAAAGGATAAGTCAATATCATTTGATACATGGAAATATATACGAAATGTTCGGGAGTATGATAAATTTATTTTTATTTTCATTGTATTTTTCTTCTCTTTTTTCTGCGGAGTTCCCTCATGTTTGATTAACTTTTATAGCAATGTCGAGCTTCTCAAAGATTTAGAGTATGAGCCCTACTTTATGAAGGTAGGAGAAATCATGCATTCTTTTAAAATGCTCAGATTTTATTATAATTTCTCTTGGTATGGTTGCTGGCTGACATTCCTCGATTTTGTAAATATGGAGAGGGATTATAATGATATAGGATTATCCCAAATATTGGAAATTTGGTACGTCAAAAATTGTAAATGGTCTTCCTGGCCTTTCAAAAAGTGTAGGAGATTGAAATCACTTTTAAATAGAGTTTTGTACGAATACGGAGCGGATGATTTCTTTTTCAAAGAGAATATATTGTTTTCAGTACAAGAACGAATCTCTCAATTTGAATCGAAGTTAACTCCCCCTAATGGTTTCTTTTCTCAATATTTCGAGAAAGGGAAACACCCGGGACTTCTTTACTTTAAATATCTAGCTGAAACTATTCAGCTAGGTCAAATGAATAAAATAGGTCTAATTAATTATGAGTTTGATTCCTTTTCTCTAGCAGAAAGGTGGGTCTTCCGTGTTTTTCAGCAGCAGATGACCTCTCTGCCAACTCACCCATCTCTATCTCACCAAGTGAGATTTTTCCAACTCTACCCGTTACCGTCCCTATCAAATCGAATTTTATTGATAGGGCCTAGGGAAACTGGACGATCGTATTTGGCCAAAAGTCTAGCAGCAGATTCTTATCTACCTTTAATAAGAATATCTCCTAAAAATTTTTTGAAGCAGGAGAGACTTCTGCTCAACTATGAAGCTGAGTATACATCTTCAGCTAAGAAATCATACCTTGAGCATGAAAAGGTCCTTAGGTCTCTAGGCTGGTCAGGTAGACCGCAAGACATAAATGAAAATGATTCTTATGAAAAAAAACCGAAAAACTTTCGGCATGATCGAGGAGAGCATTTATCTCCGGAGTATTATGCGAGAAGATTTTGCCAATTCATGTTTGCACTAAAATTGGCAAAATTGATGTATCCTTGCGTCATATGGATTCCAAGCATTCATGAACTGAATGATCACTTCTACCTTACTGCATTATTGAGGGAACTCCTTGGAGATACATATCATATTAGTGATTATGAGGAAGAAACCAATATAAAACAAAATATTGTTGTTATTGCTTCGACTCATATTCCTAAAAAAGTGGATCCAGTTCTAATAACTCCTCCTTATGGTAAACGAAGATTCGATACATTTATCAATACTAAAAAGTTTCCTGCCCCACATCGAGAAAAGGAATTTCCTTTGCTTCTACATAGCAAAGGGCTCTATTTGAAAAAAGATTGGAACTGTTATGATGAATTTGGATTAACGACCAGAGGTTTTACTACACTAGATTTGGCAAATCTTGCCAATGACATCTGGCTAATTAGTATTAGCCGAAACACTTCAGCTATAAGCAATAGGATAATTGAAGAAGCTATGTATAGACCAAGTTGGGCTCCAAACAATTTGAAGTTTCAATTCAGTAATATTTATAAAGTACTTCCTTATAAGATAGGAAAAGCTATTATACAAAATAAACTGACGTATTGCAGGAATTTCCTAAATCTTAGAACGGACTTACAGGGTCGAAGAGCATACTATTTGCATGACTGGTATTTAGAACCTTCAATTGCTGGAACAGCTGTGAAGGAATTAACCATATTCTATCATATTTTGGGTTGCTTGGCCGGATCAGTAGCTCAAGATTGTTGGTTTCTATCGGAATCAAATAGAGAGAATTGGACTCCTGTTGATCTTTTCATTGCAAATGATTTCGCTCTAGCTTCCAGTCTTTTACAGAGTCTTCTGGAAGAGTTTCCATGGTTGGTAACAATACATCGAAACAATTCTGATAAAAATCACATCACAATTGCTCCTCAATTCAAAAGAGATATGATGCAAAAAGGATTATCTTCTATAGTAGATAAGATCGTTCTATCTAAAGAATTGAAGTACTCCTACGTAGGAGAATTACGCACTGACATAGTTTGTTCTCCTAGGACTTGGCGTTTTAGTTTTATTCGCAGTAATCGATTCGATCATATAAAAGATATAACAATAGATAACCCTTTATTGGATTATCTTCATCTGTTCGGAGGGTTTCAAGAAAGGCCAACCCGTCTTTCCAGTTTGTTTTGGAAGAAATTTCTGTCGTCTTACGACCCCTTTCCTGTTTATCATGATCCTTCCGATGTTCCACAAAGAAAGCTAGATGCTTTCTGGGAAGCAAGATCATTATACAATAGGTTTAAAAATATGGGAATATATCAATTTGATACAGAAGAGTATGCAAAGGAATATAAACCTTTAGATACACCAATAATCTGTCTAGCTCGGCGATTTCTTTGGGATCCCGTGAGTATTCGCTTTGCAAATAAGCACCCTGCTTTTTTACGAGGAGAACTTTTTGTTCCTCAAGAACTCCTGAAAAGGATTTATCTTACTTACTCTTCAGCAAGAGTAATAAGGGGCATAAAAAAAACGATAAAATCTATAGTAAGAAAAAAAAGGGTGAGGAAAATAGCCTTAGGAATTAAAATTGTGGATAATAACAATGATTTGTCTCCTAAAATTAAGATTGAGCTTAAGGAGCATTTTGAGGCTTTCAAACGCTTTCAAGAAATTGGTATCCGATTGAGACGTGTGTATCCATATCGTCCAATGTTAATGTATGACCGTTGGTTGCGTGAAAAGACAAGAGATAATAAATTCAAACAATTTTTGATTGAAGGAGAAAGGGAAAATATAGATTTATTATCTAATGAATGTTTCATTTATAATACTTTATCCGAAAGTTATGAATATTTATCAAATTTATTCCTCACTAACGGAATGTTATTGAAAATTTTCAAGACATTATTAAAAACAAAATGGCTTTCTCGGAATGACATTAATTGCTTATTAGCGGAAGGATTGAATAAGAATAACAAGGACTAGATCAATCAAGATTTATATTGCGACCATTTAAGAATAAGCATAGTAAAAAGAGTTAAGTTAGTTTTTTTTTAACTTGCTGAGCAATTATTTATTGCTCTACTATGCTTACTCAATATTTATTATTATTGTAGTTATAGTATACTTTTCTCCTACCCTTTTTATTTTGAGAAAGGGATACTTGTAGAGGGATACAACGTCGGTATATTTGTTAAAAATATATTACAACTTCCAGATCTTTCAAGACCTTGGAAGGGATTTATAATAGATTCTTTTCAATTTAATTCCTTCATTCAATCTAATAATGATTAGGAAAAAAGATACATTTATTAATGTAAAAAAAAAGCAATCCACCTTAAATTTGTTTATTTTTTATTACTTTTTTAATTAAAGTAATTTATAATTTTATAATGCATTTTATTTCCTATTCTCATTAGTTATAGCCCTATGAAACAAGAATTTTAGGGCTACCATGGTGGAATAATTTAATTGTTCGATGAATTATTATTTATTCTATGTATGAATTGCTTGAACAAACATTATGAAATAACAAACATTTTATGAAATATTTTTTTATTATAAAAAAAAGATAAGGAAATTATTATTATTATTGCCTGATGAATTTGATCTAATATGATCGAATTCATCAGGCAATAGGCATTACAATATATATGCCTTGAAGAGGACTCGAACCTCCACGCTGTTTAGCACGAGATTTTGAGTCTCGCGTGTCTACCATTTCACCATCAAGGCATCCCAAAAGTGAATTTTATTTCATGAATAAAATATCTATCGATATTATAATCACATATTGTTATATGTGGAATAGAAATGGCTAACAAGGATAAAGTATTGGAGTATTACAATATTGATCCGTAATATAAGTCATGGTCTAATATTATTAGATCATCCAATTATTTTTACTTTTTATTATCGATAATTAATATTTATAATATTACGATATATTATGATCAAACACTTTTTTTTCGATTCAATAGAAACCATAAGTATTGTGTTGCCCAAATAACTAATATGTTAAGTTTAATCCTATGTTAAACTTATCTCTTAGAACCGAGAGATGTATAATCTATTTACAAACGTTTGAATAACATAAATAAAATGTTTATTTAATGGTATAGAATGAACTTCTAATTAAATTACAAAATCAACTTGAATTTTAAATTAGAAGTTCATTCTATAATTTCAGCCTATTCCCTGTAATTTTAAGGATATGAGTAAAAATCTACTAGTTCTTTTAGTTCGTAAGAAAAAGATTGACTAAATAAATAGATCTTAAAATAATGTATCCTGAGCAATTGCAACAATTGGATTCATGACTATTCCCAGTAGAGCAGATGCTATTACACATACAATCATACTGAATTCGATATAATTTTTCGAGATTGAAGAAGATAATCTATAATTTTGCACGTGGGGAGTTATTTCTTTGTTTCGTTCAGTCATTAATAACTTAATTATTTTAAGATAATAATATATTGAAATAACACTCATAAAAAGTCCTATCGAAACCAATAAATAGGAACCTGCCTGCCATCCACACCAGAAAAGATAAAGCTTTCCAAAAAAGCCTGCTAATGGAGGAATACCTCCTAGAGATAGCAGACATAAAGCTAAAGACAAAGCTGAAAAAGGATCTTTCGTATATAATCCTGCATAATCCCGAATGTTATCTGTTCCTGTACGTAGACTGAATAATACAATACAAGCAAAAGTTCCTATATTCATGAAAATATAGAACAGCATATAAGTTATCATGCTTGCATATCCATTATTTGAGTTTCTATCAATTATTCCAATAAGGATATATCCAATTTGACCTATGGATGAATATGCAAGCATACGTTTTATGTTTGTTTGAGTAATAGCTATTAAATTTCCTAATATCATACTAAGAATAGCTAATATTTCCAAAAGAAGATGCCATTCGTTCAATGAAAAATAGAAAATAATATCAAAAATTCTAGTGGCTAAAGCTGAAGCAGCTACTTTTGAAATAACAGAAATAAAAGCAACGACTGGAGTGGGAGAGTTAGAGTCGAAAAGGGGATTCCTCCCTCCTTTCTCTCATTCAGAACCGTGCGTGAGACTTTCTTCTCGCACGGCTCCTAAGTGTTAAAAAAGAATAGCTTAATCGTTTGATTATTATTATTATTTTTTAATTACCTTCCTCGTGTATGTATAAGACTGAATCTATTCAATCGATAGAAAGAATCACTAATCCTTAACTTGACGAGGAATCCTTCCTCAGCGGTTCCTATGGTAAATCAAAATTACTTATTTTTATTTCTGATTTTTCGACTTTGGGTCTGAAAGATTCAAAACTAATAAAAAATAAAGAACCATCTAATTTAATTCGTTCTGAATAGCCATGAGATATTCATCTTAGGGTAATCTTTTTGATTGACGGATGCCCTTTTTTTACACTCGTAGTCTTTGAAGAATGAAAACTGACTATGTAGCATCTACGTTGAGAATAAAAATATTGTATACGTCATTAGTCTGATCCTTTGTAAGAACTACCCGTAATAACTAACTTTAAAAATTGAATTGTTTATTCAAACAATTTAGTTTTTTGACTTTGCTTTACCTTAATTCAACGAAAAAGCAATTTTTGGTAAAAGTGATGTCTTAGTCCGAGTTGGCCTTTCTTCCACATGTCCACAGAGTTTTTATTTATAAAAACACCTCTAAAGAAGAGATTTATTCTTAATTAATTTGTAAAACGAATCGCACTCCTTCATATACGTCGGGGGTCCATTGATGAAAAGGAACTAGAGAAAGCTTGAATCCAATTCCTACAGTTATAGATATAAGCGCAATCCAAATTCCTGGAGAGTTATACATTTGTGTATTTATAAGACCATTGGCTATTTCTTGAAGTTCAATCTCTCCACCGGATAGACCATATAGCCAAGAAAGACCATAAACAAGAATAGAAGAACTTGTCCCACCCATAAGTAAATATTTCATAATAGCTTCATTAGACCGTACATCTCTTTTGGTATATCCCGATAATAGATAAGAACATAAACTGAAACATTCTAAAGCTACAAAGATAGTTGCCAAATCATTTGCACCACATAAAAACATTCCTCCTAAAGTAGCTGTTAATATGAATAACAGAAATTCTGTTACAGCCATTTCTGTACATTGAATGTATTCCACGGATAGAGGAATACATAAAGTTGAACATAGTAAAATGAGAAATCGAAATATTTTGCTAAAATTGTTTGTTTGGAAATTACCAAAAAAACTGATCATAGGTTGTTCTCTCCATTGAAATAACAAGACCGCTATGCTTAGTACTAAACTTGTTAAAGAGATGGAATAGAACCAAGCTTTATCTTTCTGGTCAAAAATAAAATCGATCACTAGAAGAAGAAATAGGCCTAAAATTAAGATACATTCTGGAAAAATGGAACTTCCATGGAAGAGAAGCAAATGAAACTCTTTCATATAAAATGATCTAAAGGTATAATTGAAAATGAAGTTTTCATTTTGTAAATGTCAGACCATGATTTAGTAACTTCAGTTAATCTCCGATCAATATTCATTTAATTTAAAATTTATCTAAATGATCCTGAAGAATAAGATTTAAATATTAATCCACAAATATCCTTTTATCGTTTTTTATAAAAAATTTATTTTTCATTCTTCTTTTTCTTTTGCTTTCCTATCAATAAATATCTGTATCAATTTTGATAAAGTTGACGTTATTTTACTGATTAGAATAGGTAGATCCATGGATCTTTCCATACATTGGATTAACGGTAATGTGCAAAAGCTTTATTGGACTCTGCCATTCGATGAGTCTCTTCCTTCTTGCGTATAGCATTGCCTTTCTCTCTGGCAGCATCTATTAATTCGTAACTCAATTTGAAATGCATATTTCGACCAGAACGTTTTCGAGATGACCCTAATAACCAACGAATAGCAAGTACTTTTCCTTTTTTAGATCTTATTTCCATGGGAACTTGATAAGTTGATCCACTTACACGTCTTGATTTTACTATCAATTTGGGAGTTACTTTGTGTATTGCTTGCCGTAGAACAATTAGTGGATTTTTCTCTGTTTTTTGTTGAATTTTTGTTAGAGATTGATAAAGAATTCGATAAGCCAATGATTTTTTTCCGTGTTTAAGAATACGGTTAACGACCATATTAACTACTCGATTATGATAAATCGGATCAAATTTCGCAATTTTTTTTTCTGCAGTACTTTGCCGTGACATGAGTGCGAAAAAGGTTCACAAATTTTTTCTCATAAAGACTAATGATAATTTATTTCGGCTTTTTAACTCCATATTGTAGGGTAGATCTCTAAAGCTATGAAAGATCTCCCTCCAAACCGTACATACGCCTTTCGTCGTATACGGCTTTCTGCATGATTCTATCTGCATATATGAGGTCTATTCCTTATGCATAGAATTATGTTTACTCATTATCAATTGAGTATCCGTTTCCTTTGTTTTGCTATGATTAGAAATCTTGTATTTTCTATATCTATATGATTAAGTCCTTAGGTTAAAAAAATTGCGTATTAAAAAGGTGTTTCAAATCATTGCTATTTGACTTGAACCTGTTCTGAAAAGGTCAAGGCATTTTAATTTTTTGTTGACACACGCAAAGTAAGGGAAAACTTATGAAATGAATTCAATATTGAACCTTAGACATAGAAGTAGTTCCAAATTGACTTTAAATAATAAATAAGATTGTTTGTTTTAGCCTGCTCTAGTCCCCTTACAAAACGTTCGTTATTAGGTTAGCCATATACTTTCCATGTTTTTAGCAATTGACATGGCATCATATCAAAATGATACAAATCTTAGATAAGAATATACAACGCACTAGAACGCCCTTGTTTACGATTTTTTACTGGGGCAGCATCTAAGATTCCTCGAATTATGTGATATTTTACACCGGGTAAATCTTTCACCCGTCCACCTCTTACTAATACTACAGAATGTTCTTGTAAATTATGGTCAATACCAGGTATATAAGCAGTGATTTCATATTTAGAGGTTAATCGTACTCTGGCAACTTTACGTAAGGCAGAGTTCGGTTTTTTTGGGGTGATAGTGGAAAAGTTGACAGATA